TATAAAAGTTATTACATTAATATAAATTATAAAAATTAATCCTAAGACTATTAATATTGTATTTGTTATTATATAATAATGTTGCAGTTTTACTCTTAATTTAATAATACTACTTAGTTTAGGATATATTTTATCTAAAGATAATTTATCTATTAAAAAATTACCGTAGAAAGAACAAATTATACTCACTAAACATGTAAATATAAAAATACTCATTGAAATATTCATAACAAAACATAGTTCTGTAAAGGATAAAGTGGATACAAAATCTTTAAATTCGTTTATCTTTTCTCAAATAATATTCTTATCCATAAAATTTTTAATAGTAATATCACTACTATTTAAACTATTCTCTAATTCTTCTGCTTTCTTTATAGCTGAATTAAAGGCTTCAGAAAATTGGTTACTAAATTGATCAAATATTTTGTTAGCTTCTTCATTCTTTTCAGTTATATCTTCAGCATTTGTAATAAATGTTTCATTTAATTCTTTTTGTTTATTAAGTAAATTTTGTAATTCATTTTTTTGTTCTAAAAGTTTAGATCTTAAATCAGTATTAATACAGTTATTAATAGAAGTAGTTAAATCAATTATTAAGATCTTTGTATTTTCAATTTCTTTATAAAATTTAGCAATGGCTATTTTATTAGTATCTCCGTTGTATCAAGATTGATAAGCTATAATCGTAGCACCACCTGATATATATCTTAATATATTTTTTATTCTAATTTTCATTTTGTTATTTTATATTATTTTATGATACTAAAGTTATATTCAATTTTTTTACTTTATTTGTATTATATTTTTTATAATTTATTTTTGTTATTGAATTGTTATATATAAATATTTAATTTATAGTTTAGTTGCTCAGAATAGAATTAATAAATATAATTATATAATTATTAATTCCTTCTTTTATAATTTATAATTCTAATAAGAGAAAAAGGATTCTAATTAAATATTATTTTTATTACTATTATTTATTTTTAAATATATTTACTTCCTCACTTTTAATCAGTTTATATTTATGTATAATATTATAATAATTTATATAAATTAAATAGATACTAAATATAAAACTAATAATACAAATTCATAAAACAGTTAAATATAAATACCCACTACCTAATAATTTTATTTTAATACTTAATCTATTTTTTATTTTATATAGTTATTAAATTTTAAATATTAATCTCTAATTTAGAAAAATGAGGAAGTAAAACAAATTAAATATATAAATATAAGGTATTTAAATACCAACTAAAATCCTATAACTCTATAAATTTAAAAGAGTGTATTAATTTTAAAGTTAATATAAGATTGACATTGTCATAATTTAATACTTTATACTAAAATATGTTAGCAGCAGCAAAATACATTGGAGCAGGATTAGCTTGCTCAGGTTTAATTGGAGCCGGAGCCGGAATAGGTTTAATTTTCTCTTCATTAATAGCTTCTACAGCTAGAAATCCACAAATAAGAGGACAATTATTTAGTTTCGCAATATTAGGATTCGCCTTAGCAGAAGCTACAGGATTATTCTCTTTAATGATTGCATTCTTATTATTATACTCATAATTTAAATTTAAATTTAAATTTTAATGATTTACTAAGAAAGAAAGAAAGAAAGAATTATGGGTTTTAATCCCCATACTTAAAATAATCTTTTATTATTAATAGTAATAAATAAATATTAATTTCTTACTTTAAAATATATAATATATAATATTTAATATAAAATATAATATTTATAATATATAATATAAAATATAATATTTATTATATATAATATATAATATAAAATATAAAATATAAAATATAAAATATAAGATATAAGATAAAGGGATTTAAAATTTGTAATATTATATTAAAATTGGATTTAAAGGAATAATCTAAAGGTAAATAATTATAATTATTTTATTAAAATTAAATATTATTTTATATAACAAAATAATTAATAATTCCTAAATATTAATTAAAGTATTAAGATATATTAAATAAGAAATAAGTATTATATATCTCACCTTTTTAAATTTTATAATTAGTTGTTTATTTAAAGATGAAACAAATTATAAACTATTATAAAAAATAGTGGGGATTATAATTAATAAATTAATAACAATATTATAAATTATTTTCTTTTGTTTTGGATATCTTGTAGTTTATTTAGATTATCAATTATTTTACTCTTAGTATTTGTATTATCCTTACTTAATAAGGATTTATTTTATTTTATTGATTCTTCTCATAATTTTGATTCTTCTTTAGTTATTATATTATTTTCTTCTAATTTTGCGACTATTTTCATTTATTCAGATATATATGTATTTGTATTATTATTTTTAATTAATCGAGCTTCTAATTTTCTTTGTTCTTTAATTATTTGACTTGTTTCATTATCTGTGAATACCTTATCAGCTAAATATGGAATAAATATAGGTTCTAAACCATTAGCTTTTCTAAGTTCATCTAATCCTACCATGGAACCCAAAATAATACTGATAGGAGCAGTCATTTCACAAGCACCTTTACTACATAATATTACTTTTGCACATAAACTAGCTAATCTATCGAAAGGGGAGTTGTAAAAATATAAATTATAACTTATGATTATTTTAAATATATTAACAATTCTATAATAAGTAATATAAATTAAATAACTAATAAATATAAAACTAATAATGATACAAACATATAAACCAGTTAAATATAATAATTCATTTCCTAATAATTCTATTTTTTTAGTTAGTATTAACAATATACTAACACCACCTAAAACTCTTAGAATCCTAATAAATACATTATTATGTAAAATTAGAATATGTTCAAGTAAATTAAAAAAACAAAAAAAAATATTAAAATAATGGAACAAATGTTAATTTGAAATCAAGATTATCTATCATATGGTTTAATTTTAGGTTCTATAGGTTTATTCTCATTAGTTGGAGTTCTTATTTATAAAAGATATACTATAATTGATGATGATATTAATGAATCTAATAATTCTGATGATAATTCTAGTATATCTATAGATGATGTTAATTCTAATATATCTATAGATGATTCTAATTCTACTATTATGAAGAATAATATAAGTAATGATACTACATTAGTAAATACTGGTGTGGGGGGGTAAAGGACATTCATCACCATTTATTTTATGTAACACATCCTTATGAAGATTAATATTATAATATTTAATATTATGTATTATCTTTATATACTTTTGATAAGAGTAAATAGTATAAAATTTAAATTTTCTCTTGTTTATAAATTTATATTATTTATAATGATTACTTTAAACTTTTTTGATTTATTAATTTTGAATGATATTATTTTATCTATTAGTAGTATAGATCATGAATTAATTTCATTAGTATTATATTCAGTAATTATAGTTATACCAGGTTGAATTATTTTATCATCTAAACCTGCAATAGAAGCAGGTAAAAAAAAAGGTGTAGCAGTAATAAGTGGTGTATCAGCAGGAGCAGCTAAATCTATAGTTGATAATTAACTAAATAGAAAATAATTAAGTACATAAGAAAATTTTACTAATATTTATTATAATTAGGGGGGGGATATATAAACCTATCGATTTATATTGTCCGTCTACTCATAGGACTAAGAAATTTTAATTATATTTATTAGTACTTTGGGAAGGATATATTAAAAAACAAAAACAAGAAACAAATTGTTTATACCCTTACTCATTGAAAAAGAAATTTTATTTATATTTATTAGTATTTTGGGAGGGATATATAAAATTAAAATTTATTAATTTCTTTGGTAGTAATAGTTTTTATTTTATTAATATTAAATATTATTTTTAAGTATATTGAGGCATAAAATAATTATGCTAATTTTTATTTTATATTTTTTTATTTTAATTTATAAAATATTATAATATTTTGTATTAAATCAATAGTGAATTCTGTATCCAAATAAAAATCTTTATCTAAATAAATAATTTAATTTAATATAATTTAATATCAGAATTTAAATATAAGTTATTTTTAAATAATTAGAATTCTTATTTGTATACTTTATTTTAAATTTTAATATAATAAAACTATATTTAAGTTATTATAATTTTAATTATAAATATAAATCTAAAAATAATTAGAATACAATACAATTAAAAATAGAATATAAATATAAAATAACTATTTTTATAAATTATAAATTATAAATTATAAATTATAAATTATAAAGGAAATAATAAATTTCTAATAAAAACAAAATAAAAATATAACTATAAACATAATAAAACATCCTATTGGAGTCGGACCAATAATAACAATGTCGAATATTGTAGTTATAACCATTTAACTAAGGATGCTTAATTTTAATATTAATTTTATATATTCTTAATTTTAATTCTATTTAAAAGGAAATTTAAATATATAAATTATATTAATTTTATTTTCTTAATTAAATTCTAAATAAAAAAAAATTAAATAATAATTACAGTTATATAATATTTAATTAATATTAATATTAATATTAATATTAGTATTAATATTGTATTTCTTCTTTTATAATACTTAAAAATAAGTATTTAAATTTATATTGATTTAATAATTAATCCCTATTTAAATTTATATAGATTTAATAATTAATAACTATATAATTTAATATTTTTATTTATTAATAAATAACTATTTTATTTTATAAAAAAAGGGGTTAAGTTTACAGATGGTTCTGTAGTAGACCTGCAAAGTCTATCTTATTTAGGGTTCAATTCCCTCTTAACTCTAATCATTTTAATTTTTAATTAATATATTTATATTTTACAATCATCTTATTATAAAAATTATATTTTTTATCTAATAATAATATTGTTTTGTATCTATATTTTTGTTATATTATTCTATAGTTTATATTAGATTATAGTATATTTTTATTTTTTATATATTCTATATTATATATAGATTAGATTAGATTAAATTATATTATATTAATTATATATATAATTATATTATATTTATTTTATATATTATTAAATTATATTAATTATATATTAAATTAAATTATATTAAATTTATATTTTATAAAATTATATTAATTTTATATTTTTTATAAATCTTATATATATTATATATTATTCTATATAAGATTAGATTATAATACATTATATTAATATATATTATATTAGATTATATTAGATTATATTAGATAAAATTAAATAATATACTATTAGATAAAATTAAATTATATTAAATTTATATTAAATTAAATAAACTTAAATTAGATTAGATTAAATTAGATTAAATAATATTTTATATTAAATAAATTTATCTCTATTATAGTTTATATAAGATTAAAATATATATAATATAAATTATATTAGATTAAATTATATATAATATAGTATATATTAGATTAACTAAAATATTAGCTTAAATAAAAATAATTCTTATATTAAAATTTATAATAAAAAAAATAATATAAAATATTCTATTAGAATAAATAAAATATTATTTTATAGAATAATTTTTAGTTACTAAATTATAGTAGATATTTATTTAGAAGGATATAAATTAAATAAATCTTTACTATGAATTATTAGAATAATTAATCATTTATAATTATAAACAATAAAAATAATATTAAAATATAAATAAATTATCTTTAAAATAAATTAATTTTAATAAATAACTAATATTAAATAAAAATTAAATTAACTTACATAAATCTAATAATATAAATTATTATATAAAAAATAGAATAATAATAAAACTAAAAAGTCTAACTACTACTAAATTTATATTTAAGAATATAACTATTACTAAATTTATATTTAAGAATATAAATAATATAATAATTAAATATTCTAATTTTTTTATATTCTTACAAAATTAGATTAATTTAAATATTATAAAATAAAATAAAATAAAATAAATAAATAATTACTTCATCAAAAAATAATATTAATATATAAACTATAGATATAAATTATAAATTATAAATTATAACTTATTGATAGATAGATACTTTTTAGTTTAGATATAAAATATTGATAGATATATATTTTTTAGTATAAATATAAATTATTAATTATAAATTATAAATTATAAATTATTGATAGATAGATACTTTTTAGTTTAGATATAAAGAATAGATTTACTTATAATTAATAAATATAGATAATAGAAATAAATATAAAGATAGATATAAATATAAGTAACTAAATAAATTATCTCTATTAAAAAATACTAATTTTAAAAGGAAATTATACTATAAAAAATAAGAATAAGATAACTATAAAAATATAACTACTATTAATATTCTCTTAGTTTAATGGTAGAACAGCATTCTTCTAAAATGGTAATTTTGGTTCGAATCCAAAAGAGAATAACTTACATAAATTAATTAAAAAATTAAATTACAAAAATATAAGTATAATAAGAATCCTAAATTAAAATTAAAAATAATAATCTACTTAATTAAAGGTTCTTTATTCTTTTTATCGAATAGTCACAGTGTTTTTCTTATTAATAATATTTTATTTTGTTTTTATAAATTATAAATTATTAATTATAAATTATAAATTATAAATTATAAATTATAAATTATAAATTAAAGTTATTTAGAGAATTTTTTAATTTAATTATTTTTTTTTTTTATTAAATTAAAGTAAATTAAATTAAATCAAATTATATCTATTTAATTAATTAAACTTAATTAAATCAAATTATATTTAAATAAAATTATTTTAAAATTTGTTTAAATTAAAGTTACAAACAAAAAAATAACACAAAATACCTAAAAATGAATTTGATTTAAAACCTTAATTAACTAACAATTAAAAATTATAATAGAAAAAATAATTCTATTAGTTAATTAAAACAAATTTAACCTAAAATAAAAAAAGGTTGTAAAGTTATTAAATAAATAACTTTTAATCTATAGTTAAAAATAGTAATATCTATATTTTTATAAAAGATAAACTAAAAATAACTATAAGAATAAAAATACCCCCAAATACAAAACAAAACAAAATACAAAATGATAACGAATAATATAAATTTAACAATAGTAAATCTACTAATAGGTTTATTAGATGTTTTATTAGTAATATTACCTATTTTATTAAGCGTAGCTTTTATGACAATTATAGAAAGAAAACAATTAGCTGCTCATCAACGAAGAGTAGGGCCTAATACTACCGGTTATTATGGTATATTACAACCTTTTAGTGATGCATTAAAATTAATACTTAAAGAAACAGTAATACCTTCTCAATCAAATAAAGTATTATTTTATTTAGCACCTGTATTTACCTTAATATTTAGTTTATTAGGGTGAGGAATAATACCATTTGGACAAGGATTAACACTATCAGATTTTTCTTTAGGAGTATTATATACTTTAGCTTTATCTTCTTTAGGAGTATATGGAGTTTTATTTGCAGGTTGATCAGCTAATTCTAAATATGCTTTTTTAGGAAGTTTAAGAAGTACAGCAGCAATGATAAGTTATGAATTAATATTAAGTTCAGCAATATTAATAATAATATTATTAACAGGATCCTTTAATTTTACAACAATAATAGAAAATCAACAAGCTATATGATTTATAGTACCTTTATTACCTGTATTTATATTTTATTTTATATCTATTTTAGCAGAAACAAGTAGAACTCCCTTTGATCTTCAAGAAGCTGAATCAGAATTAGTAGCTGGTTTCTTTACAGAACATTCTAGTGTTCCTTTTGTTTTTTTCTTTTTAGCTGAATATTCTTCAATTGTATTATTTAGTACAATTACTGCAATTTTATTTTTAGGTGGGTATCATATGCCTGAATTATTTGTAAATGAATCATATATAAATATACAATCAATAATATTAGGTCTAAAAACTTGTATTTTTTGTTTTATGTTTGTTTGATTTAGAGCTACTTTACCTAGAATGAGATATGATGCTTTAATTGAATTATGTTGATTAAATTTATTACCAGTAGCTGTAGCTTTTATTATTTTAGTACCAAGTATTTTAATAGCATTCGATATAGCTCCTTATTAATTATTACTATACTATATTTTTTTTATTTATTTTATTATTAAGAAATTTATAATTTAGTATTCATTTAAATTAAATTAAATTAAATTAAATAAAGAAGACTATTTTCTATATATTATTATATTTAATTATATAATTATATACTTATTCTATTTATTTTTATATATAATTATATAATTATATGCTTATTCATTATATTTTTATATTTAATTATATAATATTATACTTATTCATTTTATTTATTTATTTATATTTTATTTTTTAATTATTATTTAAATTATTATATTTAATATTTATATATAAATATATATTTATATTAAAATTGATATTAAAATTGATATTTAAATTGATAGTAATATTTTTATTTATATTTATATTTTTATTGTTATTTATCTTAATTAATTATATTTATATTGATAATTTTTTAATTTTTATAATTAAATTAAATTTTTAATAAATAAAATATCTTGTTAAGTTATAACAAATATAATGACTAATATATAATTATATATTAATTATTAATCCCCCTTATTATTTAATATATTTATTATATTTAATATTTTTAATATTTTTAATATATATGAGTTTTATATCTATATTTATGTATATATTTATATATTATTTATTACTATAAAATATAATTTTATTAATGAATAAAAATTATTCTACTAAATATAAGAATAAAAATAGCAATATTATTTAATTATAAATATTTTATTAAGATAAATAATCTAATTATAATTTATATAGTTTTATAGTAATATTATTTATTTATTATAAGTTTAGTAAGATAAATAATCTAACTATAATTTAGTATAGTTTTATAATAATATAAATATATAATTTAGTTTACTTCTATTATTAATAAATAATAATTTTAATAGAATAAAATAAATTATTAAAGAATATAATTCTATATATAAATATATAAATATTAAAATAATTATTAAAAGGAAATATAACTATTATTATATAAATATTTATTTATAATTTATTAATATAAAAAATATAAATAGTTTCTAATTAAATAAAATTCTAATTTATATAAATAAATAATTCTTATACAAAAATATTTAATAGATTGAATTATTTGAATTACAAAGTTCTAATTCTTTAAATTATTCTAATTAATTTTATTAAGCTAATTCATTTTATTATTCTAATTAATTTTATTATTCTAATTAATTTTATAATTCTAATTCAATTTATAATTTTAATTAATTTTATTAATAATAATTTACTAATTAATTTTAATTTATAATTTATAATTTATTATTTATTAATTAATAGAAAAATATAAATAATTTATTTAATAGAGAGATATTAATAATTATTTATTATTTATAATTTATAATTTAATTATAGAGATATTATTTATAATTTATAATTTAATAAAGAGATATTAATTATTATAAAATAATAATAATAATAATAAATAAAACAACTTTTATAAAAGTAAAGCCTATAATTTAATGGTAGAATGGTTTCTTGATGAGAAATTTGTAGAAGTTCAAATCTTCTTGGGCTTATAACAAAAGAAATAAAATTAAAATATAAAATAACAAAAAATTATATCTATAAAAGAATTAATTAAAATCTATATTTGTTATAATATTAATTATAGTATTAGTCACAGTGTTTTTATTTTAAAAGATTTTTTATAATTAAATTTTATTATAATATTCTTTTTAAATATACTTCTCTTTAGATAGAATTTAAATTAATTAAATAATTTTCTTTCTATTAAAAAAAAGAATTAATAAAAATTTACTACTATTGTATGAATTAATTATTCTTTATAATTTATATTTATATTTATATTTAAAATTAAAATTATATTTATATTTATATTTATATTTATATTTCTGTTTAAATTGATAGTAATATTGATATTTATATTTATAGTTATATTCATATTCATTTTCATATTCATTAAAGATTAATAATAACTTTTTTAATTTAATTTTATTTAATTAAATCAAAGTAAAATTATAATTAGTCTTGCAATAGTAAAATTTTCTCTTTTTAAAAAATGCTTCTTATTTTTATAAAATAAGCATATTTTATTTTAATTCAATATTTAAATAATTAAAAATAAGGTTCCTTCTTCAAAAGAGATAAGTATTCTTTTTAAAAATTAAGGAATTAACTATTCCAATCCCATATTACCTAACAAAATAGGGGCTAATAAAGTATATATTTAATAATCACTGTACTTAGCCAATTTTAAGTCCCTTTCATCTTTATAACACAACTAACTTAAAAAATAAGAATAAGAAAGCTACTTAAAATAACAAAAACAAAAATAAAAAACAAAACTAAAACTAAAAATGAGGTTATTAAAAACGAATGTTTTACTAAGATTAGTAAATTCATATATAGTAGATTCACCCCAACCCACAAATATTTCTTATTTATGAAATTTTGGATCGTTATTAGGAACTTGTTTAATATTACAAATATTAACAGGTGTATTTTTAGCAATGCATTATCAACCACATGTAGATTTTGCTTTTAATAGTGTAGAACATATAATGAGAGATGTAAATTCAGGTTGAGCAGTTAGATATACACATGCTAATGTTGCTTCATTCTTTTTTATTTTTGTTTATGCACATATAGCTAGAGGTTTATATTATAGTTCTTATAAATCACCTAGAATATTAGTTTGAACAATTGGAGTAATAATATTAATATTAATGATGGCTATAGGTTTCTTAGGTTATGTATTACCCTATGGGCAAATGAGTTTATGAGGTGCTACAGTAATTACAAATTTATTAAGTGCTGTACCAATATTTGGACAAGATTTAGTAGAATTAATTTGAGGAGGATTTAGTGTAAGTAATGCGACTTTAAATAGATTTTTCTCTTTACATTATTTATTACCTTTTGTTTTAGCAGCCTTAGTTGTAGCTCATTTAATGGCCTTACATGTTCATGGTTCAAATAATCCAAATGGTATAAATTCTAATGGAGATAGAGCACCAATGCATCCTTATTTTACATTTAAAGATTTAGTAACAATTTTCTTATTCTTTTTAGCATTATCTATAATAGTATTCTTCTATCCTAATTTATTAGGTCATAGTGATAATTATATACCAGCTAATCCTATGAGTACACCTTCATCAATTGTACCTGAATGATATTTATTACCATTCTATGCAATTTTAAGATCTATACCCAATAAATTATTAGGAGTAGTAGCTATGTTTGGATCATTATTAATATTATTAATATTACCTTTAACTGATGTATCAAGAATAAGAGGTAGTCAATTTAGACCAGCAATGAAATTAGCACAATGATTCTTCATTGTAAATTTTGTAATCTTAATGTGAATAGGATCTCAACATGCAGAATCACCTTATTTAGAAATAGGTCAAATAGCTACAGCATTATATTTTTCATGATTTATAATAATTATACCATTTATTGGATTAATAGAAAATACTTTATTAGATATCGCAATAGATTCAAATAAAAATATAAATCCTATAATAAAATTAAATAATACAACCTTACTAAATTCAAATAAACTATTCTCGCGCTAATGATAAGAATAACAGATTGTATAATTTGTTATTCCTACCTAAATTTACATTTAATAATATTAAATTTAAATATTATTCAATAGTCACTCAGTTACTAGATATAAATAAATTTTACTTTTTTTTATTTAAATGTACTTTATTTTTTAATACAATATTCATTCTTAAATTTTTAATTATTGTTTCATTTAATAATTTATATTGTTTGGATTTTGAAGTTTTAGCTACTTTTTTAAATATTTTATTTAATTTTTATGAAAATAGTTATCTTTTCGATTCTATTAGTTATATTAATTCTGTTAATTCTACTGATTCTATAAATTCTACTGATTCTATTTATAAATTACCTTCTACATTTAATATAGATAATCAAATAATTAGACAAGAGGATGTTGATATGAATTCAGATATGGATATTTCGGTTCCTAATAGTCCAAACGCTAATTTGTTTCATAATCTAAATGAAGATGTTTTAGATTCAGCTATGGCTGATTTAACTATAAATGGAACATCTAATCAAACTTTAGGTGAAACATCTAATCAAACTGTAAATGAAACTTCTAATCAAACTGTAGATGAAACATCTAATCAAAATGATAATCAAAATCCCATAATTGAAAATGAAAATCAAGCTCCCATAATTGAAAATGAAAATAATAATAATCAAGTAAATAATGTAGTTGAACGACGACCAGAACCTCATGAACTAGTTGAAATATGAATACGAACACTAACAGGAGAATATGGTGCATTTATGTCACAACATCCACGACCTTGAAATGCTGATGGTACTTTATTAACAGAACCACCTGCAGATTGAACGAAGGCCTATCTAGAAAAATGAGACCGTGACCATAACAATAACGGAAATCAGTAGAATAAGGTAAAATATAAATCCTTATAACATAAAACTAAAATTATAGTTATTAAGATTATAAACTTAATATTTTCGTATTGTAATATTATTAATAATTCTCTTAATATAAATTTTAAATTATAAATTAAAAATTATAAATTAAAAATTAAAAATAATTTTAGATATCTCTAACTAATAATTATTAGATCGAATACTCTACATTATAACATTAAATATAAAATTAATAATTAATAATTATATAAAAAAGAATTACATTATTATTTATAATTAATAATTAATAATTTATAATTAATAATTAATAATTTTTTATATAATTAACCAAAAATAATTAATCTTTATTAATAATTAATCCCCCTTATTTTTATATATTTACTTAAAAATATATATTATTTAATAGAGCTTTTTGTTTATTTCTAAGTATTTGGGAGAATCAAACAAATAATGAATTTTAATTTTTATCTTACCTCTTTTTTATTTATTTTATTTATTTTATTTATTTTATTTATTTTATTTATTTTATTTATTTTATTTATTTTATTTATTTTATTTATTTAAGTTATAAAAATAAAATTGAATACTTAAAGATAAGAATAAATAACTAAATATTATCTGTCTTCTTTAAGATAAAAAAAAATAATCTAATAGGAATGATAGAATAGAATTATTTTCATATTAATTATTCTCTATCAATTAATTTTTTGTTTTTTATTATATTTAAATAACATAAAGTAATATAAATAAGCTAATAAAATTATTATTTACTATTATTTGAAAACACTATATTATAATATAAATTATAATAAAAATATATAGAACTTTATTATTAACTTTAGTATATTTAGTTTATTAAATATTTATAAAATAAAAATATTAAAATAAACAAATTCCTTTAAATTAAAAATAACTACTTTAATTAGCTTTATAAATTAATGGAGTTAAAGATCTATTTATATTCAATAAATTTTTATGTTGTTGTACTTTTATTAAATATTATAATGTTTAGTTTATTTATAATTTAATATAAAAATAATTAACTATATTAATATTAGATAATTTAATAAATAAAACTTACTCTATTCTAAATATTGTTCTATTTTTTATTTTTATATATAAAATTATAAATTAAGATTTATAGTATAATTTATTAGTTATAATTTATTCCCTTGCCTATAGTTTTAATTTTAATTATACGAAAAACTATACTAATTATTATTTTTTATAATAATAATAATATTTAATTATTTTATTGCATTATTAAAACAAGTAAAAGAAGGAATTAATAATTATATTTTTATATTTATTAATTCTATTCTAAGCAACTAAACTATAAATTAAATATTTATAAATTAAAAATTCAATAACAAAAATAATTAGTTTCTTTATTACAAATAAAGTAAAAAATTGAATATAACTTTAGTATCATAAATTAATATAAAATATAATGACAAAAAATGTATTTCAAAGATTATTAATTGGTTTTAAAAAAGGTATAACAACACCTACTTTACCTCAACATATATTAAAATTACATAATAATGTATTTATTAGGATTCTAAGAGTTTTAGGAGGAGTTAGTCTTTTATTAATACTAACTAAAAAAATAGAATTATTAGGTAGTGGATATTTATATTTAACTGTTTTATGAGTTTGTTTTATTATTAGTTTTATATTTAGTATTTATTTACTTTATATTAATTATTATAGAATTATACATTTATATAAACTGATTAAAAGTGACGAATTAAAAAATAAACAGAATAATAATAAAAAGTCTAGTAAGAATATTAATTGATTAAAATGAATTAATATATCAATCTTTATTTGTTTTATTATAAATTTAGTATTAAAATATTTCTTTAATATTGAAGATAATAATAATTTTATTTTAATTACAATATATTCTATATATTATTATATAACTTATTACACAAAATATATAATTTGAGGAATATTTATATCCTTTTTAGTTATATATTTATATATGCTATTTACATATATAAAATATAGATATTTTTACGAAATAGAATTTAAAAAAGTCTCTAAATACTGACCTAAATTTATAAAAAAAGAGATTAATGACTTTAATGAGATTAGCAAAATACCTGAACTTAAAGAAATGTTCATTAAAACTAATTTTAAGAATATGATTATTTATAATATAATATTTATATTCTATCTTTGTTTAATTTTATATTTATAATCTTAAATATTATTAATAAATTATAATTTAATTATATAATAAGATTTATTTATTATTAATTTTAAAGTAAATACTTAATTAAAAAATTTAAATAATATAATTTTATTTTAATACTTAATCTATTATTTACTTAAATATAGTTATTAAAATTTATAATCCCCATAACTTTTTAAAATATTTTATAAATAATAATATCTATTTATAATAATTTTATTTTATAAAAGAGATTTTCTAATATTAAGAAAAAATATACACATACACTTTAAATATAAAACAAAATTAAGACATAAACAAATATATCCGTCACAGTGATTCAATAATAGAATCCAAATTTAAGAAACAAACAAACAATAACTATGTGAATTATGAAAAATAAAAAATTAAGATCCAAGATCTGATCAGAGATCAAATTTGCCTGAGAATTAGACTCGGTACCTCCTCATATATCTAAATTAGATAATAATATTTATATTAAAATATTTAAATTCATAGGGAGTATCTGTATGTTCATTATCATAAGTGGTATAGGTTTAAAATTAGAAAGATTACCATTTTATATAATTTGATTGGTTTCTATTTTATATATAATATATAGATTAGTCTATACTTTTTATGTTATTAAACAATATATATATAATTTATGTAATGGGACATTTTTGGTTAGAAATAGCCCTTTAGATTCTTTTTCTAGTATAATAAAGATTACCTTAAATGGCTTAAAAAGTGTAGGTAAGGTTACAATAGGTACAGGTGTGAGTTTTGCCTTATGTCATGAATTAGATGATCTTCTTATAAAAGAAGGTAAAGAAACATATTTTGTACCAGGAATGAAAAAAGTGATTGCTAGTACAGGTTTAGAAGACCAAGTAAAAAATATTTTATCTAGAATAGGTATTGAGGACAAAGTAAATAAAAATAATCCCACTACCTTAAGAAAAATATTTGAAAATCTATCTAAAGAAGAGAAAGCAAAAATTGAAGCTGAATATGGAATGAAACTAAGTGAAATAAGCAAATTACAAGAAGATATAGCAAAATTACAAGAAAAATATAATAATAATTCAAATACTACTAGCGGTCAAGTAAGTGAGCTTATTGAAAAAAACGATCCTTTCGAGACTAAAAAAAATAAATAAAAGCTTTAAAAAAATTAAGTTTAATTTCTGATTATCTATCCTATAGTTTAATATTTAGTTCTATAGCTTTATTATCATTAGTTGTATTATTTATTATGAATATAATAAAAAATAATAATTAATTATATCTATAATATTAAAAAAATAAATCCCCCTTAAAACACAAATAAAAGTTGAGTATATATATAATTATAAATTTTAATCCTTTTAATACATTTTTATTATATTAAAAATTATAAATAAATATTAAAAAATCATCTCTATAAAAGAGATTTTCCATAGTTAAGAAAAAATACACACACTTTTTATATATAAAATAAGACATATAAAAAAACAAATTAGTCATAGTGATTCAATAATTGAATCCAAATTTAAGAAACAAACAAAAATAAATTTAATCTCATGAAACTTTGATATATTTGATTATCCTTTGTTATAGGCTTATTCTATAAAGAAATTAAGTTATTATATAATAAGATAATAAAATTCTTTTTTACAAATAAAAAAAATAAAACTAAGATAAATAAACAGAATAATAATAAAAAGTCTAGTAAGAATATTAATTGATGAAAATTAATTAAAATATCAATCTTTATTTTTATTTTTATAAGTTTAGTATTAAAATATATCTTTAATATTGAAAATACTAATAATTTTATTTTAATTACAATATATTCTATTAGGAATTATATGATTTATTATACTAAATATATTACTATAGGAATGTTTATGTTAGGTTTATTTATATATTTATATATGCTATTTATATATATAAAATTTAGATATTTTTACGAAATAGAATTTAAAAATGTAAGTAAATACTTACCTAAAATAATCAAAGATGATATTAATTTATTTAATAAGATAAGCCAAATACCTGAACTTAAAGAAAAATTAATTAAAACTAATTTTAAGAGTATGATTATTTTTAATATAATGTTTATATTTTATCTATGTATATTTTATTATTTATTATTTTAAATAGAAAAAGTAAAAACAATATTATAAAATTATCCTTTGAATTATTTAATGCAATAATAACTGTTATATTATTATAATTTATTTATTTTATATTCTAAATTTAATTTAATCCCCTTCAGCTTTATTTAGCTTTTGTATCGTTTATTACTTTATATTAGAATCAAATTTATTAAAAAGAATAATAAAAATGAAAATAAAAACTTTAGTTGTATTTAATAGTAATATTAATAATTTATTCTTTTATATAATATGAGCTCTTTCTATGGTTTATATCTTATATAAATTAGTGTATACTTTTTATATTTTAAAACAATATTTATCTAATTTATGTACAGGTAAATTTATAGTTATAAAATAACTTTAGATCCTATTTCTATAATATTAAAAAGTACAATACATTATTTAAAAAATATAGGTAAATTTATAATGTGGATAAGTGTGATTTATGCATTATGTTATGAGTTAGATGATCCCCATTTAATAATATAAATATTATAAATATAACAATATTAATATAATATTATATAAAAATAAAATATTTATAATTAGTTTTATAATTTTAATTTTAGTTAAGTATATAATTTAAATGAATAATATATAAAATATATAATATTAAGTTAGTTTTTTTAGTAAAATATTATTAAAAAGTAGTATTTTATTGTCCTAATGTTTTATCTGTTGTAACAAAACAAATGATTACATTAGGTTTTTTTAAATACATAAATTATTTTATATCTATAGGAATATGAATATATTTATTACTAGTTTTATATTTTTAATAGTGATTGTTATCTACATATTAAAAAAAAGAGTTTTATAAATTTTAAAATAAAAATGAAAAAATTATATCTATAAAAGAGATTAATAATATATAGTTTATTCTAAATAATTGATTATTAAAATACTTTATTATAAGTAAAATAAAGTAATATGAAAATAAGGGCAGGTGATCCGATTGGTAATGGTGGTTCTCTGTAAAAGAATTGGTTTTATACCGTAAAAGGTTCGATTCCTTTACTGCTCAATATTTAATAATAATAAATAATATATTTAATAGTAATAAATAATATACTAAATAATAATAAATAATATACTAAAAATAATAAATAAAAATGGTAGAAGACAAATTGGTCCGTCGCTCCTTTTGGGTAGGAGAGATAGCGTGTTCGAATCGCGCCTACCATATATTCATATATAATTAATATTTAAACTAGTATAGTTTTATTTAAATAATAAAAATATTATTCTTAAAATTAAAAAATAAAAGAGAATAAAAATAAGGTGTCATGGCAGAGTGGTTAATGCGGGGTACTGTTAATACTTTTTTCAGAGGTTCAATTCCTCTTGATACCTTCCCTATATTTTAGTTTATATTTGTATATTTGTATATTTGTATATTTGTATATTTGTATATTTGTATATTTTTATATTTTTATATTTTAGCTTAATATAATTTTAGTTTTATTAATTTAATTATTATTAAAATTTATTTAAATTTATTTAATAAGTAATTTATTTTTATAATATTATATTAATAGATATTTGTATTATATTACTTATATTTTAATTTTAATAGATATTTGTATTATATTACTTATATTTTTATATGTATAGATATTTGTTTTATATTACTTATATTTTAAGTAATGAAAAATAATAGTAAATTAAATTAAAAATAAAACTAAAACTAAAAATAAAACTAAATATTCATCTCTTTAAATAAGAAATAACTAATCCTCAATCTAAAAAAAATAATTACTACCCTTTAAATTAATTAAATAAATAATTACTAACTTAAAAATAAATTATAAAGTAAATAATTACTAATTTTTAAAAGAATTAATAAATAATTATTAACTAAAAAAGAATTTATAAAATTAAAAATAATTCTCTTTAAAAGAGACTAGATTAAAAATCTTAAACTAAAATTAAAAGAGAGTAAAGTAGAAATAATAAAAGCGAACATGTTGAAATTTGGTAAACAATCTTCTCTTAAGCAGAAGTGGGAGTTATCCCTTAAGAGTTCGAGTCTCTTTGTTCGTAGTCCTGTTTCAAAGATAATGTACCACAAAGCGGCTAAGTGTAAAGGTAGCACAATAGTCTCATGCACTATTAGGCGGGTTCGATTCCTGAACCGCTATAATTATTATTTTTAAAACAAAAACAAAAACAAAAACAAAAACAAAAACAAAAATACTTTGGGTATTATAGTTTAATTTATAATTATAACTTATAATCCCCTTCCCTTACTTTGTTTATTTATCTTATATTTTTTGTTTATTTATCTTATATTTTTTGTTTGTTTATCTGATTATTTTTTGTTTTTAATCTTTTTAATATTATAACTTTAATTATAATTCTAATAAAAGAATAAGTGAATAGAAAATTATTCTTTTTACTAATTAATAATAAATTTAATAATAAATATAATAAATTTAATAATAAATTTAATAATAAATTTAATAATAAATAAAAATAAGGTCTGTTAGTATAATGGTGGTACAGCTACCCTTCAAGTAGCTAGAGCCAGTTCGAATCTGGTACAGACTATATAAGAAATATACCTATAAATAAATATTATAAAATTTTAGTTATCTGTAAAGATTATATTTAATAATAATAAATTCTGTTTATAATATAATTATTTTTATATTATATAATTATTTTTATATAATATAATTATTTTTATATAATTAATATTATTATATTTGTTTAATATTATTTATTTTATAGAATTATAATTTATTTATACTAAAATGAATTAAAAATAAATAAACTAAATATTATTATATTCTGTTTATATATTCTGTATATATAACTAAATTAGTTTATTCTTAATACCTTCTATTATTCTCTAATTTAGAATTATGAGTAGATATAGATATAGATATAGATATAGATATAGATATAGATATAGATAATATATAGTATATGTTTTTATATTATAAATTTATTAATATTATTAAGATTAAATTATATTTATAATTATATTTATTATTAAAACTTAAATTACTAATAATAATAATCTAATAAAAGAATATTTATAATCTTCTTTATTTAAATAAAATATAAAAATTAAGAGCCCTTAGCTTAATTGGTAGAGTACCTAATTGTCATTTAGGAAGGTCCCAGTTCGAATCTGGAAGGGCTCGTATATAAAATTAATATTAAAATTAAAATTAAAATTAAAATTAAAATTAAAATTAAAATTAAAATAAACACAAAAAAAAGAAGATAAGAATATAATAAAATTTAAAATAAAATTAAAAATAATTTAGTATACCCCCCAATCATAAAGATTTATCTAAACATGGCTACATTTGTAAACAAAAATTACATATAAATAATAAAATATTTGAAATTATATATAAATAATAAAATATTAGAAATTATATATAAATAATAAAATATTAGAAATTATATATAAATAATAAAATATTTGAGCTGTTTTGGAGTATGATTAATAGGAAGATAGCTGGTAAAGTTGGTGTATTAGTATATAAATATACCCCCTTAAAAGAGTTTATTTTAAAATAAAAGTCTCTTATTTTTAGACACAAAATCCTCATTTCCTCTAACTTCTATTCTTATATAATAAGATATTCTTTTCATAAAAGAAGGAATTAATGAATAATTATTATTTCTTAATTCTATTCTAAGCAACTAAACTATAAATTAAATATTTATATAATAAAAATTCAATAACAAAAAAAATTAATAAAAATTAGTTCATAAATTAGAACTAAGAAAAAAATTGAATATAACTTTAGTATCATAAAATAAAAAAAAAAATACAAATGCAAATAATAAATAGAAATGAATTTCAATCTTTTCCTTATCATTTAGTAGATCCATCTCCTTGGCCTATATTAATTAGTTTCTCATTATTAAATTTAACAATAGGAGCTGTAATGTATATGCAAGGTTTTGCTTATGGTAATTATATTTTAAGTTTAGGATTTACTTTAACAGTTTTTACTATGGTATTATGATTTAGAGATATAATAACAGAAGGTACTTATTTAGGTAATCATACAACACAAGTACAAAAAGGATTAACTTTAGGTGTAATATTATTTATAATAAGTGAATTATTTGCTTTCTTTAGTGTATTTTGAGCCTTTTTCCATTCTAGTTTATCACCAACAGTAGAAATAGGAGGAGTATGACCACCACAAGGAATAACACCCTTAGATCCTTTTGCAATTCCTTTATTAAATACAATATTATTATTATCTTCAGGTGCTTTTGTAACATATGGACATCATGCTTTAATACAAGGAGATAGAAGAGGAGCAATATTAGGAACTTTATTAACAATAATATTAGCTGTATTATTTACTGGATTACAATATTATGAATATTCAGAAGCTGGATTTACAATATCAGATTCAGTATATGGTACAGTATTTTATGCTTCAACAGGATTACATGGGATACATGTAATAATAGGAACATTATTTATTTTAGTAGGATTTATACGAATAGTAAATTATCATTTAACAGATACACATCATCAAGGTCATGAAGCAGGAATATTATATTGGCATTTTGTAGATGTAGTTTGGCTTTTTTTATTTATAGCAGTATATTACTGGGGTGGAAATTAACCAAAATTGAAATAAATAATATAAACTTAGAAATAGAAACAAAATATAAATTAATATTACTTTCTCTATCCAATTATATACAACAAATTTCAATTAAATTATCTATTTATTTATTATTATATTATAATAAAATTAAAAATAGTATTATTATAATTTATATTAATTATTATATTCTAATTATTTTTATTACTCTAACTTTAGATTCTTTAGATTCTTTAGATTCTTATTCTTTATATTTTTTCATTATTAATGATAATAATAGTTTATATTTATATGAAGATATATTTTGAAATAATGAATTAGTTAATAATAATCTTAATTTTAATTTTAATAATAATGTTTATATTGATTATATGAGTAATTCTTCTAATAATAATTCTTGTAAAAGTTTAGTATCTGGAGACTATTTAAGAGGTGAAGGTGGATCTAATAATCCAACACCTTCTAATAATGATACAAATATTTTAGGAACTTCTTCTTTAAATGAAAGTAATAATAATACTAATTCTGATAATACTAATAATAATTTAAATAATAATAATAATAATAATAATAATAATAATAATACTAATAATAATAACAGTAATATAGTAGATAATAATGCAGTAAATATTGCTAATAATAATAATCATACTCCATTTTTTAATAGAGATTCTTATAGAAGATCAGATTTTGTTTATGGGTGATCTTTATATGATGAACCTGGAAATATAGCTTATATGCCTATATATTTTACTCCTGAATTAAAACAAGGTTTTATAACAGATAATGGTGATTTCTTTATTCCAACTGATGCTTATGGTAAATTTGGTGAACATTTAGTATATAAAGATATTCATGGAAATATTATCTCTGATAGATTTACCAAAGTAAATTTTAGACCTGATAATTTTAATGGTGTAGTTTATGGTCCTCCATTTAGTCATAAAACCTCTCCTAAATAATATAATTTATATATTAGTATTTACTTATTAAAAAGAAAAATAAAAAATAAAAAAAAAGAATAATAGTAATAATAATATTAATTATAATATTAATAATAATACTAATAATAATTTAAATAATATATTTAAATATTACTATATATTATAAAAATAATATTTAGATTATTATATCCCCCTTACTCTTTATTTATTTTTTTATTTATAATAATAATATTTAGATTAATATCTCTCCCTAATTCTTATTTTATTTTTGTATTTATAAAATAAAACTACTTAAATTAAATATTTACAAATTAAATATTCAATTACTAATAAAATTACAAAATGTTGTAATAAGTCTTGAACTAATAGTCTTGACTAATAGTATTGAATTTAACTTTAGTGTCATATATTTATAATAAAATAAAAATGATATATATTTTTTTATTAATATCAACATGTTTATCATGTTTAATGATATATTTTAAACAATTAATTAGTTCATTAATAATAAGTATATATAACATAATTATTATATCTTATTTAGGATGATTTGATTTTAACTATCTAATAATATTTTTATTATTAATAAATATTATTTGAATCATATTAAGTATAAATTTAATATTACCAAATAAATATAAAAATATTAATGAATTAAAACTAATACAAACTAATTATTATCCTTACAAATACACTCAATATTGATTTGAAAATAATAATGATTATAACTATCAAACTATTTTTATTTCAATTTATAAAACAATTGTAAGTTTAGATGAATTTAAGTTACCAATAAATAAAAAAAATTAGTTTATCATTTAAAAATGAAAATAAAGAATATTTCTTACATAGACCTTTAGACTTAAAAAATAATATAACTTTAGATGAATATTTAGAATTAGTAAAACCAAATATTAATCAATTTTATCTTAATTCTAAAGGTGAGGGTTCACCTACCAATTTTTCTGATTATAAAGTTATAGGAATTAAAATATATTTTGATATTAGAGATTTACAACAAAATAAAAATAAAATATCTAAACCTGGCTACATATTTAAACAACAGTTACATACACAATCTAATAATAATAAATTAAATTTTAAACCAATTAATAAAAACAATAAAACTAAAGTTAACCGATTTGCTTCAATGGACTTGGAGACTATAGAATTTAATGGTTATCAAATACCTATTGCTATATCCTTTAGTTATTCTAACTATAATAAAATAAATACAATATTTAAATTAATTGATCACAATTTAATTAATCAACCATTAAATATTAATGATGATTTTCCTGAAGTAGATAATATAAATGATCTTTCTGATCAAGAATTATCTCAAGAATTGAATCAAGTATTAGATAATTCAATAAATAAATCTGATATTATTGATCAAGCAGTAAATAAAATGTTTTTAGATTTTTATACTGAATTATCTTCATTAAAGAGAAAGAATTGGATTATATTTACACATAATTTAGGTAGCTTTGATGGATATTTCATTTATAAAACGTTATTTGAATTACCAGATATTAAAATTGAAAAAGTTAATACAATTGTTGATAGTCGAAATCAATTTATTACAATTAATGCTGAAATATTAGGAGTTAAACTAGTTTGGAAAGATTCAATGAGAATATTCCCAGTATCATTAAATGAATTATGTAAAGTTTTTAAAGTTGAAGGTAAATTTATGAAGTATAACAAAGACTTTAATAATTTTTCACTTTTCAAAGATAATATTTTATTAGCTCAATTTCAAAAATATGCAGAACAAGATGCCTTTTGCTTATTAGAATCTTTAATGAAAGCACAAAAAATATATCTTGATAAATATGAAATTGATATTATTTCAATTCTTAGTACAAGTACATTATCTATGAAGATATTCAGAACTAAATTTTTAGATGAAGAAATACCAACCTTATCTTTAGAAGAAGATCGAATTATTAGAGAAGCATACTTTGGTGGTGCAACTGATTATTATAAATTATATGGCGAAAAACTTTATTATTACGATGTTAATTCATTGTACCCTTACGCAATGTGTAATGATATACCATTAAAATTTGTTAAAACAACTAATAATGAGAATAGTTTAAATAATAATGTGTTTGGTTTTGTAGAAGTTAAAGTTCACTGTCCAATATCTGTAACCAGACCATTTTTACCTGTAAAATACAATAATCAAACTATTTATCCACATGGACATTGAGAAGGTGTATATTTTTCTGAAGAGTTAAAACAAGCAATGAAATATGGCTATGAATTTGAAATTATTAAAATTCATCATTTTACTAAAAGTCAGATCTTTAATAAATATGTAAATCATTTCTATCAAGAAAAAAAGATTTCTACAGGAGCCGAAAGGTTCATAGCCAAAATGCACCTTAACCAATTATATGGTTATTTTGGAAGAAAGTTACAAGTACAACAAGTAGTTGCAGTTAAATCAATTGATTTTCCTCTTTTTCTTAATAATTATCCAATTATATCTCATTTTAATATTACTAAAGATATCGAAATTGTTATTATTCAAGAAAATTTAGATAAAGAAGATTTAAATGAAGAATTAAAATATAATTTTTCTTTTTTAACTCCTTATAGAGCAGTTAAGTCTAATATAGCTATAGCAAGCGCAGTAACTGCCTACGCTAGAATGGAAATGGTTAAGTTTAAAACTGATCCTAATATTAATATTTATTATACCGATACTGATTCTTTATTTGTTGATAAACCATTTGATAGTGAATTGGTTGGAGATGAGATTGGTTTAATGAAAGATGAGTTGAAAGGTGAAGTTATCACTAGAGCATATTTTCTAGGTATAAAAAAATACGGCTATCAAATTAACAATAAAACATACTCTGTTGTTTCTGGTATACCTAGAAATGATTTAACTTGAGATGAGTTATCTTTAATTGCTAAAGGTGGAAAAATAGTTAGAAGTTTCGATACCAGAGATTATAAACATTTTAATAGTTTAGATATTCAAATTTTGTCTGGTAAAGTTACAATTAGTATGAATAACTTTAAGAAACTGGTTAATAATCAATATGTTGTACCGACTATTAATATTCTACCGAATTCTAATTATAAAATATGATTACACAAAATAATTAAATATTATTTATTAAAATACATTAAAGTATAGTAATAGAAAGAAGTAGAATATGTATATACTATAATATTATAATGTAATTAAAACATATCTCAATTAACTCTCTAATTTTAATAAAATTAATTTATTACTTAATATAGAGACTATTATTTTATTACTCTATTAGATTATTTACTTTTTTCTTTTTAAATTTTAAAATAAAAATATTATTATTAGAATATTATATATATTCTTTTTATACATTATATAAAGGTATATAAAGAATTAGAAGATTAAAGTAAAGTAAGTTAAATAAGATTATTTATTGTATAATAATTATAATCAAATAAAGTAATATTATATTATATTATATTATATTATAATTATAAAGTTATTTATTATTTGTTAATCAAATATTATTTATTATATTATTATTATAATTTAATTTTATATTTTAATTATTCAATTTAAAATAAAATTTATATAAATAAAAAAATATTTCTAATAAAATAGGAACTATTAAGTTTATAATTTATATTTTATAATATTTAATTTATATGTTTTAATTGGATATTTATAAATAAAAATATACTAAAATAAATTATATTAATTAAATAACTTATTATTATAAAAACTAAAATTATTATTAAATAAAATTAGTATCAATCGGAATAGAGGTGATTCGAACACCTAAGGGTTTTATCCCGAACAATTAGCAATCGTCTTATCTTACCAATGAAAACTATTCCTTACTAGAAATTTGTTATATTTGTTATATTTGTTATATTTGTTATATTTGTTATATTTGTTATATTTTTAACTGTTCCTTTTATTTAAAATTAAATGATTTTTATAATTTAATCAATAATTATAAGTAATTTATTTAAATTTATATATTTTTATTAAAGATTATAAACCTTTAAAATTATAATATAAAATATAAACTTATATCTCTTTATAGAATAGAATAAACTAAAATATAAACTAAAATATAAACTAAAATATAAACTAAATATAAACTAAATATAAACTAAATATAAACTAAATATAAACTAAAATTAGTATAGAGAAGAATAATTTTTAATTACAAAATTTATATAAAAAAACAAAATAAATTAACAAAATAAACCTATATTAATTATAATTATAAAGAATTGAAGTATATAATTATTCAAAATAGAAATATTTTTTTATTTAGAAAATTTTTATTATCTAAAGAATTTTATTTTTAATTAAATATTCAAATAAATTTAATTGCTTTAATACTAAATATTATTATGTTTTTAATAAGGGGGATTTTAAAATTTTAAGATTTAGTTTATAAGTTTTTCATTGTTTAAAGAATTATTATTTTAATTAATATTATTATTAAATATAACAAAATTTATAATTAAAATTAATGTAAATAAATAGCATCTTTAATGTAAGAAATAACTAATAATACAAATACATAAGATTGAATTATAGATACAGCTACTTCTAATCCACATAGTGCTAAAAAGAAAGCAAAAGGAATTAATGTAAAGATAGCTATAATTATACTACTATTAAACATTTGATATAAAAAAGTAGATAATATTTTTAATAAAGAATGTCCAGCTACCATATTAGCAAATAATCTTATACCTAAAGATAAAGCTCTAGCTAAATAAGAAACTGTTTCAATTAAAACTAATAAAGGAACTAAAGCTAAAGGAGTACCAGAAGGTACAAAGTAAGAGAAGAAATGTATTTTATGTATTGATAAACCTAAAATAGTTACACCTACTAAAATAGTAAAAGATAAACCAATAGTTACTATTATAGATGTAGTTACTGTATATGAATAAGGAATATTCCCTACTAAATTAGCTATTAAGATAAAAAAGAATAAAGAATAAATGAAAGGTAAATATATTTCTTTACCTAATTGTTCTCTAACCATTGTATTTATTGTTGTAAATATACTTTCTAAGGCTATTGATCATTTAGAAGGTACTATTTTAGAATTATTATTACCTAAATAATGTAAACCTGTAATTAATATTAATACTATTATTGAATATAATCCTAAATTAGTTAAAGCGAAATGACTATAATTAAAAATTGGAGCTTCTATACTTATTAAGCTAGTTACTTCAAATTGTTCTAAAGGGGAATTAATTATTGATGAGATATAAGAATTTATGAACATTAGTTGTTTTTATATTTATTTTGTGTTTCTTAAATTTGGATTCATTTATTGAATCACTATGACGGTTGTATTTGTTATATGTCTTAATTTTGTTATTAATAGTGTATGTGTGTATTTTTTCTTAACATTGGAAAATCTCTTTTAAATAGTTAATTTTTTAATGTTTATTTTTAATTTTATTTTAAATTTTGTAAAACTTTTTTTTTTAAATAAAATTAGTTAGTTATGTCTTTTAATTTACTAACTATAACTATAAATAAAAATATTTAGCTGTGTAAACCAAATCATTTTTTTATTTACAAAGATAATAATTTTATATTATCTATATAAAAATAGTAAGGGGGATCAAAGATTAAATTTTTCTATTCTTTTTGTGAGAAGAAAATTTATATTTTATTTGTTCTTTATTTATAATAGAATTATAAATAATTTAATTTATAAGGATTGAATTAAATAATTTAAATAATAGTTTTTTTTGTTTATTAAGTATTACCATTTAAGATTATAAATAAGCATAACTTAATAACTAAAAATATTAAAAATAACATAGCTAAACATCATATTAAAATAAATTTTCTGTATGTATATCAAATAATAATATATCTGTTTACAATAAATTTTAATATTTTACCTATTTTATTATTATTAGGATCTAATCATTTAGGTAGATAATTAAAAATATCATTCTCCTTAAAAAATATAGCTATAAATACATTTAATATTGTAACTATAAAAATTATAGAACAATTAACTAAAGTAGAAACTTCAAATAATAAATTCAAAGGATAAGAATCTAAACCATTCACTTGTTCTTTAAACAATTCTAATAGATTAGAAATATCTAAAGTATCCAGTAATAATTTATTTTTATATGTAAAATCTCCGTATATTAAGTTAAAAATAATAATTAAAAGATTAATAATCATTATTAATTTTAATCAATAATATACAGAGGTAAATTTTGAATCTATAAAATCTGTAAATATAACAATTAATTTATTTCCTTTATTCTTATTATATTTAATATTTAAATTTATTATCTTACTATATAATAATTTAATTTCTTTATTAAATAAACAAATAATAAAAAAAAATCAATAATATCAAAGTTTCATAATTCACATAGTTATTGTTTGTTTCTTAAATTTGGATTCTATTATTGAATCACTGTGACGGTTGTATTTGTTATATGTCTTATTTTTGTTTTTATTTATATTTAAAGTGTGTATTTTTTCTTATTTTTATTTTGGGAAAATCTCTTTTAAGAAATAAAATTCTGTATAAATAAAACAGAATATATCTTTATAACCAAAAATAAATATATTATTCTTATAAAATAAATTAATAAATTAATAAATTAATAAATTAATAAATTAATAGTAAGTTATTATTATTTAAAAATTCATAATCTTTTTAGTATAAATTTTAGTATTTAATTAAAAATTTAAATATTAAAATAATAATAAAATTATTTATATTATTAATAATTAATAATTATTTTATCTTTTAGAAGGAGAAAAATTAAAATTAATTATATTATATTAATAATTTATATTAAGAATAAGTAAAATTATTTATATTAAGAATAAGTAAAATTATTTTTTTTAAGAATAAGTAAAATTATTTATTAAAAGAATAATAAATATTAAATATATAAATAATAATTAATAAATAATAATTTAACTATTATTTAATAAATAAAAAATTATATTCTTTTTATGAGTCTATAAAAGAAGTAGAAGAAAAGAATAGAATGAGTTGTGGTGTAATTGGCAACACGAAACCTTTTGGTGGCTTTAACATCAGTTCAAATCTGATCAACTCAGTTTTTATTTTATTAATTAAAAATTTTAATATTCTTTAAAAGAATAATTTAAAATAAATTTTTATTTTAATATTTTAATAGGAGGCAGAACTTGAGTGGCTAAGTGTCTCCCTTTTAAGGAGAAAATTCTGGTTCGAGTCCAGATGCCTTCATTATAACTAAAAATAACAATATAAATTTAATTATAATTATAAAAATAATTATAAATATTAATATTAATTTTAATATTAATTTAAATATAAAATAATAAATAATTAATATGGAGTACAAAATAAATCCCCCTTAAAATAAAAATAAAAATAAAAATTAAATTAAAAATAAAAATAAAAATAAAAATAAAAGTTGAGTATATATTTTATTATAAATTCTAATCCTTTTAATACACTTTTATTATTTTAAAAATTATAAATAATAATAAAAATATCTATCAGCTGGATACTTACAGAGTTATAATTTTTATAACTTTTTTACTCTATCAGCTGGATACTTACAGAGTTATTATTTTTATTTTATAACTTTTTTGAGTAAAGTTAAAATAATAAATAATTTAAATCATTTATTATTTGGGTGATATTAGGTTATTTATTTACTTTTTTTAATTGCATTATTAGAACAAGTAAAAGAAGGAATTAATAAATAATTTTGTATTATTAATTTATTCTATTCTAAGCAACTAAACTATAAATTAAATATTTATATAATAAAATATTCAATTATAAAAATAACTAATAAAATTAGTTCATATAATAAAAATAAAGTAAAAAAATTGAATATAACTTTAGTATCATAAATTAATATAAAATATAATGAAACAAAACCTAAAATCAAAAATCTTACAAAATATAAAATCAAAGTTAAATAAAACTTTATATTCTATAAATCTATTACCTTTTCTTAATTTCGATTGGACTACGGGACCCGAGAATCTTACTAGTTTTCAACAACTTATTTACGGTATAATAATTATAAGTATAAGTCTTCTATGATGTTTTATTAATGTTACAGGTTATTTTATAACTATATATGTTATTAAATATACAGATATAGAAACAAAATACCCTAAATATATAAAAATAATAAATTACTTTAAGAAATATACTTATTTAAGTATAATATTAGAGATATTATTTATAGTAATTACATTGTTAAGTCTTATTGGTATTTGTTGTTATATATTATGATTTAATTAGTTTTAACACAAAATTTACTATCTTATTTGATGGGGGTAAATCCCCATCAATTATAATTATATTTATTTTTATTTTTGTTTTTGTTTTTGTTTTATGTTGTATTTTATATGTCAAATACAACTTTAAAAGTTTGTATTAATTATAAAGTTGATATAAGATTGACATTGTCGTAACCAAATAAATTATACTAAACGTGAAAAACTTAAAAAGACTAACTAAAAATGAATTAATTCAAAAATTGATTCAAAATAGTCCATCTACAAGGAAATCTTTCTATGATAATATTAAAGCATTAATTATTTGATTCACTAGTTTAAAAATTATAAAAAATATTATTAACTTAATTATTTTAATTTTAAAATGAATTAGAAAATCAAGATTACTGCTAATTTTATGAAGAATAAGTAATTTTCTATTATTAACAATATTTGGAGTATCTATAGCAGATATCTGAGGTTTTACAAATATTGTTAGTTGATATTGATCAATTATTGATTTGTTCGAATCATTTACTGATTTCTTTTCTTGAACTAATATAAAAAGATATTTACCATTCTTTGAAAATACTTCTAAAACAAATGATAAAACTATTTTATCTTCATTTAAAAATAAAATACCATTTGCTAATAAAGAAGATGAATTTGAAGAAGAAGAATTATATCAATCATTGAGAAAGAAATATAAAAATGCAAATATAAATAATGATAATGATGAAGATAGTTTAACAAATTATTAATTTTATCTTTAAATATTCAATTAAATATCATCTATAAAAGAATATAATATAATATAATTTAATATATTATAATATAATATAATATAATATAATATAATATAATAGTATATAATTTAATATAGTCTAATTTATATATTTTTATAATTCATAATTTATTTTTATTTAGAATATAGATAATTATACTATACTTAATAATAATTTTATAAAGAATTAATAATTAAATTAATAAATATAATTTATAATTAAATTAATAAATATAAATAAGAATTAAATTAATAAATATAAATTATAATTAAATTAATAAATATAAACAATAATTAAATAAGGGGAAATCTGATAATTGGTAATCAGTTGTATTTGCACTACAAATATGATAGTTCGAGTCTATCTTTCTCCAAAGAAACTAATATAAACACAAATAAAATAAAATAAAAATAAAAATAAAATAAAATAAAAATAAATAAAAAAATACACAAATAAAAGTAAATATATAAGAACCTCGGTTGCTTAATGGTTAAAGCGCTCCACTGAAGCTGGAGAGACAGTGATTCGATTTCATTCCGGGGTAATTTAATTAATTTAATAAATTTAATAGTAACACAAATAATATTAGTTTTTTTGTTATATTAATTTTTTAAATAAATTTATATTTTTATTTCTTTTCATTAAATATTCTAATATTCTATTATTTTTATAGCCGGAATAGTTTAATTGGCTAAAACGAATTCCTTGTAAGACTTAAATATTGGTTCAATTCCAGTTTTCGGCAATACTCACTTTATTTTATTTTTTTATAATTTGGATTATTATTCTAATTTAAGAATTATTTTCTTATAGTTTGGATTATTATTCTAATTTAAGAATTATTTTTTTTAATTGAATATAATAAAGAATAGAATGAGAATGATTAAAATATAAATAATTAAAATATCTTTACTTTTTATACTTTACTATTTATTATAATTTATTCAAATATAAATAGTAATATTTAAATATATGGCTATATAAAAATATGATTATATGAATATATAATAAAGATTAGTTTAATAGTATAAAAATTAGTTTAATAGTATTAAATTTAATATATTTATTTATTATTATATTTTAATGATCATATTCATTATAAGATTATTTACATAAGAATATTTTCTTTTGTTTTAATAGAGTTTATATTAGTTATTAATTTTAGGTTAAAATAGATAATTATTATATTATAAATAATTATATTAAATATTTAACTTTAGATAACAAAAGTATATTCTTGTGTTTAATTCTGAAAATAACTATTAAAATAGTTAGTATTTTACATTTTTTAATATAAACAAAAGTCTTTTATGTCTTTAATGTTTTATATATCTTTTATGTCTTATATGTCTTATATGTATTATATGTCTTATATGATTTATATTCTTATAATGTCTTTTATGTTTTTATTTAAAGATTAAATATTTTTATATGTCTTTCTTAATTAAAATTAGTAATTAGTAAAAATAATTATAATTATAATAAAAATTAATAGTAAATAAATAATTATTAGTAACTATAATAAAACTTAATAATAAATAATAATATATTATTTTAATGAATAATTAATAATCTATTCTATATTTTATTTAATTATTAATAGAATAATCAATTTAACACAAATTAGATTAAATAATTTAATTATTTTATTTTATTTTATTTTATTTTATATTCTTATAATTTATACTAAAGGAAATAGATATAAATAAAGTATAATTATGAATTAAATAAAATTAAGTAACAAATATTATATGAATATTATATAATATACAAGTATAAAAAATATACATTTATAAATTTAATTATCTGTAAGTATAATATACTAAATACATATTACTTTATTATTTATAGTTATAAATATGTAAATAATTATATAAAAATATAATATTATAGTTGAAAATATTATAATATTTATCTTTAATAATTTAATTAAACTATTACAAATTATATATTAGATATTACATATGTAAATATTACATATAGAACTAATAATCTTTATTTTTTATAATAGAACTAATAATCTTTATTTTTGTTTATAATAGAAAAAGAGATATAAGGTCTTATTCCTTATAATTCTAATTTTATATATAATTAATAATTAATAATAAATAATAAATAATTAATAATAAAAAATAATAATATAGAATATATTACAAATATAAACTTAACTCCTAAGATACTACTTAATAATACTTTACTTATTAATACTTCTATAAAATTATTGATAAATATTTTATAAAATATATTATATTTAATATTATGTACGATTAATATTAATATTAATAGAATATTAATTGTAATTACAGACTTAATCTAAAATAGTATATCTTTAATAGTATATCTTTAATAGTATATTTTTAATATTTTTAATAGTATATCTTTAATATCTTTAATAATATATCTTTAATATTATTAATAATATATCTTTAATATCTAAAGATGAATCAGTAAAAATATTTTAATTATATTTTAATTATATTTTAATTATATTTTAATTATATTTTAATTATTAGAGATAAAGAAAACTAAATTATAATTATTATTATTATTAACTTTATTGATATTATTCTCACTATTAATTATTAAAGATTTTACTTTATCTAAAATCTATAATTAAAGATTTTACTTTATCTAAAATCTATAATTAATTTAATATTTATATATAATTATATATTATATATTATATAAGATATATTAAGGGGGATCATTATAATAATAATTCTTATATTATAATTATGTAACAAATCTATTTTCAATATTATCTCATTTATTAAATTAGGAAAATGTAATAGGGTGAGTTGCTATAAACAATATACCCGTAGATAATATATACATAAAATGTATTAAAACAGGAGCTAATAAAAATAGTTCTATACCTATAAACTTCTTATTTATATTAATATATCTTCTAATATATTTATTAGTAAAATAATTCATAATTTTATCACTATATATAAAAATAATTATATTTATTATAAACAATGTTAGTAATACAATTAATATTACAGATAATATATATAACATTATACTTATTCCATATATTTGATTAGCTAACAACTCATTAGAATAACTAACTTGTACAGGTTCTAAAAAAGGTTTTAGATAATCCATTAAACCATTCAATAAATTATTTGATATATCATCTAAAGGATTACCATCTGAAAGAAAATTATTACTAATATTACTACTATCTAGATTTTGAGAAGATGTGGCAGATGCAGCATGACTTGCTGCTTGTGAAGGTTGAATATTATCATTAGCAACCTGAGCCTGACTAATAGCTTGATCAACATCACTTCCTTGATTAACTGATACAGTTACATTAGAATCATCTCGATTAAAACCTCAAGCTTTTAAATAATTTTTCATTATTAAATTTTATTTTTATTTATTTTATTTTATTTTAAGTAGCTTTCTTATTCTTATTTGTAATTTTATTTTATTTGTAAAGATGAAAGGGACTTAAAATTGGCTAAGTACAGTGATATATTAAATATGTACTTTATTAGCCCCTATTTTGTTAGGTAATATGGGATTGGAATAATTAATTCCTTAATTTATAAAAAGAATACTTATCTCTTTTGAAGAAGGAACCTAAATTTTTATTTATTCTTTTTTTATAGAAAAAAACTAATTTAATTTCTATTTAAGTAGAAGTTCATTTAAAAATAATTTTTTACTTAAAATTTAATTATAAAAAAACTTAAAAAATAAAAACACTGTGACTAATACTATAACTAAAACTAATATTATAACGATTATAGATTTTAATTAATTCTTTTATAGAAATAGTTTTTTATTAATTTAAAAACAGATTCATTAGTTTGTTAAATTAAAACTTAATTTAGTTTAATGTTTAAAATAACAAACTATAAAATTTAATTATAATAAGAGGGATTAATTACCATAAAAATATGATAAATTATTATAAAAAAAATAAAGTATAATTAAAGTAAGGGGGATTAATTATTAAAAATATGATTAATAATTATTAAAAATATGATTAATAATTATAAATATGAGAATTATTTATCTTTAATTAATTTAAGAGGAGTATTATTTAAGTTTAAAATTTTTGTACTTAATTTTAAATCAATTTTATTTAAATTTAAATTTTGATTAAGTGTTTTATATTTTAAACAAATAAAATTATGTTTTAATTTTAAATAAGATAACTTATCTTTGAATTTAGCTAATTCCTCCTCTTTATTAATAATATCTGAATTTAAATATTTTAGATATTCATCTTCTCTTTTAGGAGTATAAGGGAATACTACCTCATTTTTATTTTTAGTTATTAAATAATTATTATCATTTTGACTTCTTAAATTATAATTAAAATCTAATTCTTCTATGTCTTCAGATTTAATATTTTTTTCAACTATATTTATAATAAATAAAGATTCCCTCATCGTAAGGACAATTTTTCTTAAATCTTCTATTTTAACTTTTCTAAAAGTATTTAAATCTCCAGTTTTTAAGGCTTCATTTAATTTAAACTCTGTAAATTTTAAATCATTAATAAAATATAAAATAGTACTATAATTTAATGTCTCACTTTTTATATTCATATCTGATAAAGATAACTTACTTAATTTGTTACACTCAAAATAATTATTAATTAATTTAATTAAAGCTTTTCTATCTTTATCGTAAATTAATTGTAATAATTTAACTTTAGTATCACAATTCGATATACATGGTATAGTCTAATACTCACCTAATAGAGAATATTTATATTTAAAAATAAAAACTCTATAATTATTTATATAATATAATCTATTACAACTCATATATTGATAGATTTCTTTATATAAATTAGTATTTACTTTCTCATTTATTTTTTGTAGTAAAAATTTTTTAGTATTTTTTATAAATAAATTCTCCACTACTAAAAACTTATCATTGTTTTTTTCTACTTCCTTTAGGTATATATTTTTTAAACTCTTTAAATTAGGACCTGATTCATGATTTATTATATTTTCTAATTGTTTAATAGCTTGTTGTCAGGTTCAACATTTGTTTAATTTTATAGTATAACCATACTCATATCTATTATCTATATATTTTTTATATTCAGGTACTCATATACTATAAGTATTATTTAAATATATAAAAAAATGTTTACAATTATCCTTAAATGTGTTTAAATTATTTAAATAATCTAATAAAAAAATATTATTATTATCTTGTTTAATAGCTTCATATACTAATAAATGTATATATTCTTTATATATAAAATCATTAACTAATATATCTTCTTTATATCCTTCTAAATAGATAAACAGATCTCAAAAACTATAATTTTTAATACTATTATTTTCATAACCCAAACTACTAGTTATTCTATTTTTAATTATATTCAGACCATTAACCTTATCTCCTGTTAATCTACTTACATGAATAAAATATTCTTTTCAATTATATTCATTCATAGTAAAAATAGTATCATTACTACTAATACTACTATCACTACTAGTACTATCATCACTAAAAACACTTGCACTATCTTCATTATCAACCTCACCTACATCAGAATTTATATTCTTATTATTAGATAATTCTTGAGTATTTACATTTCTTTGTGTATTTGTATTATTATTAGTATTATTATTATTAGGATCAGTATTTTGTTGTTGATTATTATCATTATTTTGAGTATTTATATTAGGATTAGGATTAGGATTAGGATTAGGATTAGGATTAGGATTAGGATTAGGATTATTATCAGATTGATTATTACTATTACTTTGTATATTATCATTAATCATAAAATAATATAAATCAACTAATTTATAATTTTTATTTGTAAGATAATTTATCTTATCTATATAATAATTAATATTATCTATTCTATCTCTTAATAAATTATTTATATCATAAAAATTAGAATAATTTATTAAACCGTAAAAAGTTATAAATGTTAAAATTATTAATAATAAAATATAATGAGGTTTATTATTATTAATTTCTATATCATTATAATATATATTATCTATATATAATATACCTATAATAAATATAATTAAATTAGTATAAATATTAACATAATCATAATAATCAATATTATAATTACTTATTATAATATGATTTATTTTAAATATTATAATTAATGATACAAATGTATAGAATAAATTTAAGAATGTATAAATTATATATATATAATTTATATATTCTATTTTTAATCTATTTTTTATATAGAAAGGTATAACTTTAAAAGTTAAATTAAATATTCTAATTATAATATTAAACTTTAAATAACACATATTTAATATACTAAAGATTAGTAATACACTTATAATATTATTTTTTAATTCATTAGAAATATCTAAAATATTTATTATATTAGAAGTTAATATTAAAGAGAATAAAGAGACTATTAACAATGTAAATAATGATTTTTTATTTTTAATTCTATAGCTCATAGGTAATGAGAAACTTTTATAATAAATAGTTAAGATAAATTTACCTATTTTTATTATTTTATCTAATTTTATATTCATTTTGTTATTTTTAATTTGTTTTTTTTTGTTTGTCATTAAAAAAGAGATAATTATAAAAATTTTATAAATTTATAAATATAATTATAATAATAAATATAGGTAAATTTATCTAATTTTATATATAAATATAATATTATTAATTCAATAATATATAAATATAATAAATCATATATATTAAACATATTAAATATATTATCAACAAGATTAATATATATAACTATATTATCTAATATACTAATATAACTATATATAAAATTTAAATGATTCATTATTATATATATTATTTCAATTTAAAAATAGCTTAATATAACAAATAATTATAAAAAATTAATTAATTATATACAAAATAACTAATAATCCCTAAATATTAATTAAAGAACTAAGAAATTTAAATTAATATTAAATTTAGCTAAGATACTTATATTTCTAGATCTTTATTATTAATTAAAAATATTTATAATTATAGTTATAGTTATAATAGTTATATTTATAAAAATAATTATATTTATAGTTAAATTATTAAAAATAAAACAAAATAAAGTATAAATAATTGGACAAACTTAAACATCAAGTCTATTTAATAAATTAGTAATGCTAAACTAAATACTTCACAATATTTTCATTTGCATCCTATTTAGAAATGTTCTATTTCTTATAAAATCAGCTTAAAAATAATAAAAAATATTATTAACAATAAACTGATGATAGTATCTAGGGGTTAGTTTCTTGCTTAATATACATTCAGCGCTTATCTATTATGTTTGTGGCTACCCAACTATGCATACTAATAAAATTATTTTATTTTCAACAATTGGTACACTAGAGAAACACAGCCTATTGATCCTTTCGTACTAGAAGGTCTGCCCCTTTTTACTATTTATCCCTCCAGAAGATAGGGACCATACTGACTCACGTCGTATTAAACCCAACTCGCGTACCCTTTTAATCGGCGAACAGCCGAACCCTTCCAAGCTTCTTCCCCCGGAGGATAGGATGAGTCGACATCGCTATTTGTTTTAATTTAATTCTAAACTAAAATTCTTAACTTTTCAGATAAGTTTAGACTATATCTTCATCCAGCATTAAGAATACAATTAATTAAGCATCTGGATGTTGGCGTATAGTCGTTGAGGGGTTAGATAGTTTTAACAGTAGCTATTACTTATTCTAAATAACTTCCCTGCTGATTGCCCAATCTTTAAAATTTTCACTGTAAATTTTTTTTATTATTATTATTTAAATTAAAAATTAAAAAAAGTAATAGTATTTAAAGCTCTAAGGGGGTTCCAGCATATAGCCAACTTCTAATTAAATATTACTATTTAAAATCCCCGATTTATATAAAAAATTATACAAAATAATTTAAGGTGCCAAACAGCCGGGACAATGTGTACTCTCGCCGGCTATCAGCCTGTTATCCCTAGCGTAACTTTTATCGATTGATCCCCGTCTATTCCATATTATAGCGAGGGGTCACTATGCCCTACTTACGTATCTGTACGACTTCTAAGTCTTTCAGTTAAGCATGCTTTCCGCCATTACGCTCTCCATAACCTTTCACTGGTTAATTGATCTCCATTCAATTTCTAGCATACCTTATAAAAAAAATAAAATTATAAAATTAAACTGTTTTAACAAAAAATTTTTTGTGTGTATATTCTAATTATTAAAAAAATAAATAGATATTTATAAAAATGAAATATTTGGATGTACTTTGCTACTTTATTAAAGACGACCGCCCCAGTCAAACTGCCAATTAGTCAACTCTCCCTTTAAAAAAATAAGGTGAACATTGATCCAAATTTAATTCTAAGGTTTTCCAATTATCGTCTCTCGACATACCTAATTACTATTAATTAAATTCATAATCAATATGATAACTAACTACAGTAAAGCTGCATAGGGTCTTCCCGTCCCCCTGGAGGTAACCCGCATCTGCACGGGTAATTCAATTTCACTGAGCAAGTTGTAGAGACAGTGAGACCATCGTTACATTATTGATACAAGACCACATTTAATGGCCAATTTATTTTGCTACCTTTGGATCCTCATAGTTAAGACCGCTATTAACCAGACTTTCGATTAGTAACAGTTACCTATTACCTCTCTTATATTAATGGCATTGGGCAAATTTCATCCAGAATACTATGATATTAATCATTGCTCTGAATTGTGTTTTTAGTAAACAGTCGGGGCCTCCGATTTTATTATACCTTTAATTAAATAATATTATGGCTAATATTATTATTAATGGTTCCTCTTATTGTCAAACTTATGAGGAGAACTTGCCGAGTTCCTTAACAACTTTTAGCTCTTCGCCTTAGTATACTCTACCTACGAACCTGTGTCGGTTTAGGGTACGGTAGTTTATATTTTAATACTATTTTTAGTTTAATAAATTTAGTTATTAAATTTAACACTTATTTTTCCTGGTCCATTTCCATATGGACTTTCAGTGTTTTACTCATCAGTTAAAGCTTTCGCTTTAAACCTTAGAGGCCGCATTAACATAAAGAGGTTTAACCTTTCTTTACAACCCTTTCGTATTCGGCGAGAAGTATTATAACTTCTTTTTACGTTACTCATGTCAGCATTCTCTCTTCAGTTACCTCAAAACAATGAAACACTGTTTTTCATTAGTTAGACTGAATGTTCTACTACCTAGATTAAGAATAAAATTTTTTTTGTGTTATAATATTCATAATCAACAAGATATCGGTTGATCATTTAGACCCGTTAAATTTTCGGCGCAACAATCTAAGGGCTGCTACGTTGTTACAACGGTCATTAAAAGATAGCGACTACCAGGCTCACTTTACAGCTGCATTCAATTTGTTACTTCCTTAATTTCACTTAATAATCATTAGGGACCTTGATCCTTGTTCTCGGCTGTTTCCGTCTTGACTACCCAACTTAGCATGAGCAGTCTGAATATCTATCAACAATTTATGTAATTCCGAGTTTCGCTTCCATTGGTAAGATTTTCGAGGTCCCCGCAACCTAAACGCTTAATAAAGTTGAAATTATTCAATTTATTATTAGTTGGGAATTACCGTGCTGTACCTCCATAAATTTTGAATAGATGTCATACTTAAATATGTTTCGTAGAAAACCAGCTATCACCAGTTCAGATTGGCATTTCACCGCTTTCCAAAACTCTTCGGAGAATTATGCAACATTCACCCGTTCGATCCATTATAATCTGGTCTTGGAAAGATCAACTGGCTTCGGGTCTAATAGAAGTAACTTATCCAACACTAATTTTTAGTAAATAATCCACTTTTTAATTTTTTAAATTAATAAATAAATTATTAAGGAAATTATCCTATTTTTAATTAATAAAAATATTTTAATAATAATATTAAAAACTATTAGTCTAGTCGCTTTCGCTAGGGCTTTTAACCTTGCTACTCCCATTAACTTGCTGACCCATTATGCAAAAGGTACGCCGTCATTTTGTTTTAAAACTTCGACTGCTTATAGAATTACTAATTCAAGTCTATTTCACTTTGTTATACAACTTTCTTTTCAACTTTTCCTTTACAGTACTTTTCACTATCGCTAAATTTATAATACTTAGCCTTAGAGGATGGTACCCCTATATTCCGACAAGGTTTCTCTCATCGTACTTGTTTTTGTATTTTAAGAAATAATTTTACAGGACTTTATACCTTCTTTGGATACATACTATTTAGGTATATATTAGAATATTTATAATAAATTTAAAATAAATTAATTTAATTGTTATTAAATTAAAATATAATTATTGTATTAATAATTATTCTATTCAAATTACTTCTTTTTTAGGCTAATCCGATTTCACTCACCATTACTTTCGGAGTCTCGGTTGATTTCCTTTCCTTTCCCTAATACAATGTTTTGCTTCAGGAAGTGTTTATAGTTAAGGTTTCCCTTAGGATCGCCATAATATTTTATATTTAATATTTAATGAATACTATTAATATTCACTTTTTACTAAATTTATGGCTTTTGGATTACTCCTCCTTTTGTTATAAATTTGCTAGTTATCCTTAATAATTCCTTTGAAATACTCTGATGTTTATTCGATATTGTCATCGATACTTTTAAAGTATACCTTTATTTTTGTACTATCTATTTAGTAATTTTTAATAATATAATTATAATTATAAATATAACTATTATAACTATAAATATTTATATAAATATAAATATTAATATTAATATAAATATAAATATAAAAGAATTATATATAAAGTATCGTTAAGTTACTTAAAATTAGAATCAAATAAAACAAAATATAAAATTAAATAATGAATATAAAAACTTTAGTTAAGAATATATACAATAAAATACCTGATTGAATAAAAATATTTTTAAAATATTTATTATTTATTATTATAATAATTAGAATAATTGGAATACATACTGTTTTTGATATATTCTTTAATTATACTAAAATATTTTGTATCATATTATGCTTATTAGCTATTATATATGAATTATTTTATATTGGTATGCTATTATTATTTAGTACTGGTAAAATACAAATATCTGATTTATTACCTATTTTTATACAAAATTGATTAAATCTGTTTAAAGTATTAAGTGCTAATAGAGTTATATTAAAAGACACTTTAGATTATTTATATATTCATATTGGTATTTATTCTGCAATATTAGTATTAATACTTATTGTATATTAATACAGAAAATAATTTACTTTATTAATATAATATTTTAATATTTATATTTATTAATTAATCCCCTCAATTTATTTTATACTCTATATTAATTATTTCATAACTATCTTTATTAATAGTTAAACTTTTATTATTAATAGTTGAAAAATAAAATAGAATCTAGATCTAAATCACCTCTAGAATTAGATAGTAATAAAGTATCAGAAGAATGATCTAATGATAGTGCTAGTTCATCTAGTAATAGTGCTAGTTCATCTAAAACAGTTACTCCAAAACAAATAAAAAGAGAACTAAATAATAATGATGATGATGAATATACTAATGAATATGATTATTATTACAAAGATCCTGATTCTTAATATTAAAATATTATTATTTAATATTATAAAATAAAATAAAAATAAATAAAGAAATAAATAAATAAATAACAGTAGATATATTTAATAGGTATTAATATAATTAATCCCCACTCAATTATAATAATATAAAAGGATCTAAAAGTAGATATATTTAATAGGTATTAATAAATGTTCAGCCAGACATTAGGAAATAGTTCGATTCTCTTTATCTACAGGAATTAAATAATACTTATACTAAAACTATTTGTTCAGGAATGATATCTACAGCTTTTAAAGTTATAAATAGATTAGAACTATCAACACCTGGGGTGATTAGTATTTTATTGTTTAGTTCCATAAATAATCTCCTAGTTAATCTTTAAAAGGAGGAATTAATGAATTTTTTATTTTTTAATTCTATTCTAAGCAACTAAACTATAAATTAAATATTTATAAATTAAATATTCAATTACTAATAAAATTACTTCATTTGTAAGATATATAAACTAATAGTATTGAATATAACTTTAGTATCATATATTTATATTTTAATATTATGTTTGAAATTCAAAATAATACCTTAGATTTCTTAACTTTAATTCATTTTATGTTAACTACAAATACTAATCTAACTTATATTTTTATTCTTTCTATTATTACTGTAATAACTATTATTTTTTTATCTAGAAAAACGGTGGTTGAACGAATAATAAAAACTATTGGTGTAATTGGAGCTGCAGGATTAGGTTATTCAGCTGTTAGTCAAGGATATAAAGATTATAAAGGGGCTAGTTCTTCTTCAAATAATAGTAACTCTTCGAATAATAGTAATGATAATAGCTCTTCAAAAAATACAGATAAAAGTAAAACAGATACGAATAAAAAATCTATAATTTCATTATGATTTAATAAACACAAAAAAAATATTTATACTATAAATCTTATACCTTTTTTTAATTTCGATTGAGCTATAGCACCAGATAATATGAGTGCTTTCCAACAAATTTTTTGGGGTATATTAGTTTTAAATATAATTCTTATTTGATGTTTAATAGATGTCCTAGGTTATTTTATAACTTTATATGCTATAAAATATGTAGATATAGATACTAAATACCATAAATATAATAAAATAATTAATTACTTTAAGAAATTAACTTATTTAAATATTATAATCGAGATAGTTCTTATATTTATAATAATACTAATTATTACGAGCTTTTGTATAATTATAGTATACCAATAGATTAATCTTTTTACTTTGAGTAAAGAATAATTATTATTCTTTAATCCCCTATCGAATGATAATCTTCAATCTGCATACACACAATAAATAATCCCCGCCTACCGCCCATTATATATAAAATATATATAAAATATATAAAAATATATAAAAATATATAAAAATATATAAAAATATATAAAAATATATAAATAAAAAAGAGCGAAATATCTCATATAGATCAGTAAAATCTAATGTAGCTATTGCTAGCGCTGTAACTAAAATAAAATATACAAATATAAAGATATAACAAAATAAATACTTAAAAGTAAGAGTGTAGTATAAAGGTTAGTATCGTGATCTTCAAAATCATTGGTAGGTGTTCGAGCCACCTCGCTCTTGTAATAAAACAACTTTTATTTTTTGTATCCGTCTACTCAGACGGACTAAGAAATTAATTTTAATTAATATTTTTGTTTTAGTCTTTTAATTAATAATCCCTAAATATTAATCATAGTACTAAGAAATTTAAATTATTATAAAGGAATAAAAATAATTTATAGTTAATTATCTTATTTTCTTATTTATTATTAATATAAACCAATTTTAATTATATATTATTATATTTTATATTATTATATTTTATTATATTATATTATATTATATAACATTAAATTATATTATATTTTATTATATTATATTTTATTTTATTTTATTTTATTATATTATATTTTATTATCTATTATTTTATTTTATTTTATTATATTATATTTTATTATCTATTATTATATTTTATATATATAATTATATTTTATATATATAATATTAAATTGTATTAAATAATATTAAATTATATTAAATAATATTAAATTATATTAAATAATATTAAATTATAATAGATTATATTAAATAATATTAAATTATAATAGATTATATTGTATTATTAAATATTATATTAAATTAAATTAAAATAAATAATATTATCTTATTTAATATTTAAATTAAGAAAATAATTATATACTATCAATTAGTTAATAAATAATTTATATTCTCTTCTATCCTAAAAATTTATTTATACCATAAAAAAATAAATTATAACAAAATAAAAAATTAATTATTACAACAATAAAAATATTGTTCTTAATATTAATACTTAAAAACTAAGAAAATATAAATATTACTATTTAAAATTGATTTATAAATATTACTATTTAAAATTGATATATAAATATTACTATTTAAAATTGATATATAAATATAATAATGGGGATTAAATAATATAATAAAAATACTAGTATAGTATAAATTTATATATTTAATTTACCATTATTTCTTATATAAAAAATATAATATTATATAATATTGATATAGTATTCTAATTAATTTTAGATAATAAATAAAAATTTAATTTATTATAATTATCTTAAAATAAAATTTATTTAAAAAATTAAGAAGCATCTACTCAAGCTAAATAATCTTGTACAGAAACAGCTTCAACTACAATAGGCATAAACCCATGTCATACTCCACATATTTCAGAACATTGTCCATAAAAGGTTCCTGTTCTTTCTGCTAATATTGAAGATTGATTTAATCTACCAGGTACTGCATCTACTTTTAAACCTAAAGAAGGTACAGCAAAAGAATGAATAACATCAGCACCAGTTATAATTAATCTAACATGACAATCTACAGGAATAATTACTTTATTATCTACATCTAATAATCTAAATTGTCCTAATTCTAAATCTGAATCTGGTATCATATAAGAATCAAATTCTATAGAATTTCCACTTTCAGTTACATAATCAGAATATTCATAACTTCAATATCATTGATGTCCTACTACTTTAATAGTTATTGTGGGTGATATTACTTCATCTAATAAATATAATAATCTAAAACTAGGAAAAGCAATAGCAATTAAAACTAAAGCAGGAGTAATAGTTCAAATTAATTCAATTAAAGTACCATGATTTAAATATTTATGAGCAATTGGTGAAGTTTTAGAATTATAATAGTACATTACAGAACCTAAAATTCAAAATACACCGATACAAATTACAATTAAATAAAAAAATAAAGTATTATGTAATTCTACAATACCTGTAAATCCAGGTGCAGCACTATCTTGAAATCCCATTTGCCATGGTTGAGCTACATCATTTCAGATAGTATTAAAAATAGTTATATTTTTAAACATGTTTTTATTTATGTTAGTTATTCTTAGCTAAAATGAAATCTCTAATTTATTATCTATTATTTATTAATAAAATTAATTAGAGTTCAATATCTTATCACTTTATAATTGTGATCACTTTACGTTTCTTGTTCGTAAATAGATATACTAAGGGGCCTCTATCATTTATTTTAATTATTTTTTCTTTTGTTTTTATAATTAAAATCTTTATAATATATATTCTTTTTTTTATTGCAATATTTATATATTATATTCCTTTTAAAATATGTAATATTAATAATTAAACTAATAATTTAGTTTTAAGATAAAAAGTTATATTTATTATTTTTATAAATTAATATTTTATTTTTGTTTTAAGGGGGGTGAAATTAATTTTAAATTTAATTACTATTAATAGTATTATTTTTAATACCTTGGATCTTTTTAATAAGCTATAAATAATAGTAATTAAATTTATTATAAATACCTTGGATCTTATAGATAAGGTCTACTGTTTGGATATAATATATATTTTAAAGATATAATTAATTTAAAAAATTTATATTTATTTAAAAATATAAAACGAAAATAATCTATAACAGGTTCAAAGTATAAAACAATTAGTGGAAATAAAGAATGTTATTTCAAATACTAAAAAATATATTCTAGTATTTTTATATATATTTAAAATTAAATTTAAATATTTTCATTGGATCATTTTCTCTTGTATATATTTGGTATCTATTATTAATATTACAATAAAATTAATACATAATATTATAAACATAATTATTAAAAAAAATAGTTAAGATATTAATTAAAGTCTTTAAAGAATTAAATCCTTAAAAGAATTATATTTAGAAATATTATTTTTATTAAGAATAATATTTAGGAATTAAATAAATAATTAAATAAAACGTACCAATTTTTACTATTTGTTCAGGAATGATATCTACAGCTTTTTCAGTTATAATTAGATTAGATTAATTAACACCTGGGGTGTAATAAGAGTATTTATTATTTAGTTATATTTAATAATAATCCTATACAGTATCGTTAAGTTACTTAAAATTAGAATCAAATTAAAACAAAACAAAATCAAATCTTAAAAATTAAAAATATGTTAAATTTAAATCAAGATTATTTATTATATAGTATAATTTTTATTTCTACAGCTATATTATTAGGTTTTATTTATTATAAATATAATTTAATTGATGAAAATAAAAATATTTATAATAAAGATGATAATATTATTTCTGAAAATAAAAATGATTATATTAAACGGAATATTTTAAATATTCTTTCTTTAGTTTTTTTACTATTTCTTTTTTATAGTTTAACTTTTGTAATAACTATTCATGAATTTTATTGGTATATTTTTGTTTTTGTTATTACTTGTTTATTATATAGCTTTGTATTTAAGAATTTTATTTTTTCTGAAAATATTTTTATTAGAATTTTACAAAAATTTGTCTTATATAATCTTATTGTAATTGTAATTTTTTCAATCTGTTATTTTTTTAGATATTAATATTCTAACGGAAGCTCATTGTATGGCACCTAATTGATGATAATATTAATGATTATAAATCTAATGTATCTATAGATGATTCTAATTCTACTATTAGAAATAATAATACAATTAATGTAGAAACAGAATATGATACTGCAGATGAAAATTTCGGTAGTGTATATAATTATATAGCTAACTATAAAATTTATAATGATAATATTAACCCATGGAATAATAATAATATTGAAACAATTAATTATGTTGATAATTGAGAACATACTATAGAACCTAATAAAATAGAACCTAATTCAATAGAAACTAAAGAAGTAGGAGTGAATACTGATGATACTAATTTAGTTAATACTAATTCAATAGAAACTAAAGATATTGGGGTAAATACTAATTCAATAGATACTAATGATATAGGAATTAATACTAATTCAATAAAAACTAATGAAATAGGAATTAATACTAATTCAATAAAAACTAATGATATAGGAGTTATTACTAATTCATTAGAAACTAATGATATAGGAGTTAATACAGAAATAGATCATAGTAATCTTATTATGTATGTTACAGAATTCTTTAATTAAAAAAAGTAATAGTATTATTTAATATTATTCTCTTTCTAATTTAAATGAAATTAAAATTATAATAATAATTATAATAATCCCCCTTAATATATAATTATATAATTATATATAAATATTAAAATTAATTATAGATTTTAGAGAATGCTATAATTATAAAATAATAAATTTAAATATAATAAACATAAAAAAATATAATATAAAAGAGGTAGAATTAGTTTAATTGGTAAAATAACGTCTTGTGGCGACGATGTCCAGAGTTCAAATCTCTGATTTTACCCAGATTAATAAGAGTTAAGATTTCTAAAACTGGTTATTAGTATTAAATTAGTATTAAATTAGTATTAAATTAGTATTAAATTAGTATTAAATTAGTATTAAATTAGTATTAATTAAATATATTAAATAATTTTATACTAATAATAGTCAAGGTTCGAGTGCTTAAACTAAGATATATCCGTATAGAATAAAAAAATTTATGGAAAGATAAATGGAAAATTTTCATTTAAACAATACTATTAAAAATAAAATAAAATAAAATAAAATAAAATAAAATAAAATAAACTTTATAAAAATAAAATAAAATAAAATAAAATAAAATAAAATAAAATAAAATCTTTTTAATAGGAACTCATATAATTATTATTAGAATATGAATTCTATTTCAAACACTTAAGTATGTTTAATTAAGTTTAAAATGAGAGAAATAAGATTCCTATATCTAGCTTATTAATTTTTAGATTAAATCAGAATATGTTTTATTTTTCTATATAAAAATATATAGAGAAAGAAACATTAGTTAATTCTTCTTTAAAAGAATAATTTATTTTTACAGAATTGGTTTTACAGAAATCTAACTCAAGTTAATCTTATTTTTTTTGTATAATAATTATTTTTAATATAATATAATATAATATAAGAAATATATTTTAATTTTAATAGTAATAGTTATTTTAATTAGTAATTATTTATATTATTTATAATTTTATATTATTAGATAATTTATATTATTATATTATTAGCTTATAAAAAAAAAAATAGAAATATAATTATACATAAAAATAGCTGAAATAGTTCAATTGGTTAGAACATGCCATTCATGACGGTAAAACAAAGGTTCAAATCCTTTTTTCGGCTTATATTCTATTTATTATTTTTATAATAGAAGTTATTGGATACTTGAAAATGTAATCATTAATTTAGAATATATCTACATTAACTAATTTATTTTTTATTTTATCTAAGCTTTATTAAAATATAGCCATAAAATTAAATTAAATGGATATTAACTATAAATCAATCTTTTAGCTCTTAATACTTAAAAATATTATATTTATAGTAAGTATTTACATTTTCAGTTATATTATTAATTGTTACTGAAAGTGTTTTAGTTAATAATTTATAATTTGTAGAGATATTTTAGTTGTAATTTTAGTTCTTCTATGAAATATATTTATTTCAGTTACTTAAAAAATATAAAATTTAGTGAAGTACAATAGATAGAGCTTATTCACTAGAAATTAAAAAGTATGATTATATTTTTAAAGGTAAAATCATATTATATTTTTTTCTATTATATTTTTAAACTCAGTTAATAAATTAATTTTAGTTTGATAATCAACATTAAAATAATCTCATCCGAAATATACTCCTAAACATACACCTATAACTAATCCAGTTATAATAAAATATTTGTTTGTATTATTATCATCTTTAGTTACATTATTCATGTAATCTTTTCTTAATGATTTATATTCTTCGTTTTTATTATCAACAAATGGTATTTTGTCTTTAAAGGATGATAAAATAGTTTTATCTTCTTTAGGATATGTTTTACCAAAGAATCATAAGTAAGTTTTTATATTACTTCAAGAAAAGAACTTAATAAATGAATCAAATAATTCTACAATTGATAAATATAATTCTACAATTTGTGTAAAACCTCAGATATCTGCAATAGATACAGCCAAATATAGTTAACATTATTAAATTAATTGTTCTTCATAAAATTATAAGTATTCTTGATCTTTTAACTCATTTTAAAGTAATAATGATTAATCTTATAATATTATTAAATATTCTTAAACTAATAAATCAAATAATTAGACTTTTTATATTTTCATAGATAGTTTTCCTAGCAGATGGTGTATTTTGAGTTAATCTTTTAATTAATTCACTTTTAGTTAATCTTTGTAAGTTTTTCATATGTTTTAAATTTATTTGGTTACGACAATGTCAATCTTATATTATCTTTAAAAATAATACAAACTTTTAAAAAAATCAAATTTATACATAAAATCTCATATTATTCCCCTAATTATTAAAATAAGTAAGAAAGGGGATTACACCCCTTCCCAAATAATAATTATTAATCTATTGATATACTATAATTATACATAGACCTATAATAGTTAGTAATGTAACAAATATAAAAATTATATCTATTATAATACTAAAAAAAGTAATTTTTTTATAATATTTTATTATAAAATGATATTTACCTAATTTATTTTCTAGATCAGTATAATTTATAATATATAACACAACAAAATAACCTAAGACGTTAATAAAACATCATAACAGAACTATAGCAAAACCTAATATCCCAAAAAATAGTTGCTGGAAACCACTCATATTCTCAGGACCAGCGCTCCAATCGAAATTAAAAAAAGGTATTAAATTTGCAGAATAGAGATATTTGCCTATATTTTTATTTGGTTTATTAAAAAAATATATAGATTTTTTATTTGCTTCTGTTTTATTTTGATTATTATCAGTTTTATTATTATTATTATCATTATTGCTTGATGAACCCCCATTATTATTATTTGAAGAAGATTTAGAATTTATGTAATCTTTATAAGCTTGGCTACCACCAGAATATGCGGACCCAGCAGCTCCACCGTAAATAACTCCGTTTATAACTCGTTCAGCTAATCTTTTTTTTGAAAAAAGAATAATAGGAATAGCAGTAATAACAGAAATAATAAAAATATAATAAATAATATTAATATTTATAATAAAATAAAAATGAATTAGAGTTAAGATATCTAATATATTATTTTGAATTTCAAACATGTTTTATATAAAAAGTATTCAGTTCTGACAATGTCAATCTTATATTAACTTTAAAATTAATACACTCTTTTAAAATATATAATATTATTGCCCTTACCCACCCAAACAAACCAAACTAATATATCCTTAGAATATATTCTCTTTTAATTATATTATTAAACAACAAAAAAATAAATAATCCCCCTCAGTTATCTTAATATAATACGTCGCCTTTAACATATCCCCCTTCTACACCCAATCCCAAATATCTCACTATTATATCATTAACACACACACTTCTCTAATAAAAAAGATATATATCTCTCTATTAATTAAAATAGAATGATTATTTATTCTATAAAATAAAAATAGAACTAATAAAACTATTTAAACTAGAATTATTAATATAAATCTATTATTATTATATAAAATGATTTAACTTAAATTTAATATAAAGTATAAATTATGTGTGGAATTTAAACTAAAAAACTAGTAAAGGTAAATTTTATTTATTTAAATTCTTTGAATTCTCTTTCTTACTAATATTTTATTAATCTTTTACTAATATTATTCTTTGTATTACACAATTATAATTAATAATAATAATTATATAAAATACTTATTAAAAGGAAATAATATTTAATAATAATTAAATAATTATATTAAAAACAAAAAATATACTATTACTAAATTAAATATAATTAAATATATAAAAATAAAACTAAAAAATATAGCTATTACTAAGTTAAATATAATTAAATATATAAAAATAAAAATAAAAAATATAGCTATTAAAGAGTAATGATTTTTATGAGTATTTTAATATTAATAGTGGCTATAGCCCTACCATTAATAAACAGAAATTTAACTTCAATTTTATATGCGAGAATAACTTCTATATTATTTATTTATGCCGGAGCATTAGCTTTTAATGCTTTTTATATTCAGTCAATTGGATCAGGTATAGGTGTATATAGTGGATTATTCCAAATAACTCAAATATCACAATTATTTGATACCTTTATATGCTTAATAGGATCCCTAATAATAGTATCTTGACCTTTATTAATAAATATAAATACAAGTATAAATCTAGGGAATAATAGATATGAAGTAAATATCAATAATATGATATCTAATTATCCTACAAAATATTCCTTAATAGTATTAATGTCTACTTTAGGAGCTACTTTATTAATTTCTTCTTCTGATTTAATTTCATTATATTTAAGTATAGAATTACAATCTTTTGGAGTATATATTTTATCTTCTTTATATAGAAATTCCAAAACTGCAATATCAGCAGGATTAAAATATTTTTTAATAGGAGGATTAGCTTCTTGTATAATATTATTAGGTTGTGGTATAATTTATACATTTACTGGTTTAACACAATTAGAATCAATATATAGTATAGTATCAGTTTCTAATAATTTAAGTATAACCTTAGGATTAAGTTTAGGATTAATATTACTATTTATAGGATTTTTATTAAAAATAGCAGCAGCACCTTTACATAATTGAGCCCCTGATGTATATGATAATAGTCCAACAATAGTAACTATATGATTAACAATAATGCCTAAAATATCTATATTAATTTTATTATTAGAAATTCACAGTCAAATAGGAATAGTAGAAAATACAAATATATTATTACTTAATAATATAACAACAATAATAAATACAGTAAGTGAAAATACTAGTTATTTATTAACAAATTTATTATTAATAATTTCCTTATTTTCATTACTATTAGGAACACTAGTAGGATTATCACAAACAAAAATAAAAAGATTATTAGCTTATAGTACAATATCTCATATAGGATTTATATTATTAGCTTTAGCTATAAATACAGAACAATCAATAGAATCATTTTTATTTTATATAATACAATATTCTATTACTAATTTAAATGCTTTTTTAATTATTATTGCTTTTGGTTTAATAATACATAATACAATAACTGGTAAATTAAAAAATATACAAATAGAAAAAGTAACAGGATCTGAATATGATATAAATTATATATCCGAATTAAAAGGTCAATTTTTTACAAATCCTTTATTAAGTTTAAGTTTAGCTATTTGTTTATTTTCTATGGCTGGTATTCCACCTTTAATTGGTTTCTTTTCAAAACAATTTGTATTATATTCTGCCTTACAAAATGGTTATTATTTTATGTCAATAGTAGCTATAATTGTAAGTGTAATAAGTGCTTCTTATTATTTAAAAATAATTAAAGTATTACATAGTGAAGAAGAATCTAGTAGTATAACTATTAAAAGTATTAATTCAGAAGAAGAAGAAAATACATTAATAAATAGTTATCATAGTTTCTTAATATCTAGTTTAACTTTATTTATATTATTATTTATATTAAAACCTACAATAATCTTAAACAGTACAACATTACTTACATTATCTTTATTTAATTATTAATGAATACTTTAGCTATTTTATTTATATTTGTTCCTATTTTAGCTTTTATTTTATTAGCTATAAATATTTTATTAGCTGTACATAGACCAGATGAATCTAAAGTTTCAGCTTATGAATGTGGATTTACTCCTGTGTATGGACAAACTAGATCTAACTTTCAAATTCATTTTTATGTTGTAGCTATGTTATTTTTAGTTTTTGATTTAGAAATTTTATTATTATTTCCAATAGCAGTTACTTTATATCAAGTGACTACTTTTGGTTTCTCAATTGCAATCATATTTTTTATGATTTTAACTATTGGTTTTGTATTAGAAATTGGTTCAGGAGCTATTGCTCTAACGGATTAATTTTTATTTATACTAATTTTTAGTTTATCCCCTCAAATTTGTTTTGTTTTATAATTTATATTTGTATTTGTTATATTTTTATATTTTATGTTTTATATATTATATTTCTCTCTATTAGGAATATTAATATATTCTATTTATATTAATAATTATCTCTTATTCTTAATTATAACTCTCTAAGCAATATTCTAATATTTTTTTTTATAATAATAATAATAATAATAATAAAATTTGTTCTAATAATAATATTAATCTTAATTAATAAAAATAATTCTGTAACAAACTAAAATTAAAATTAAAACTAATATTAAAATTAAAACTAAAACTAAAATTAAAAATAATACTAAAATTAAAAATAAAACTAATATTAAAATTAAAATTAAAATTAATACTAATATTAAAATTAATAATAATATTAAAATTAAAACTGAGCCAGGTATTATTAAAACAGAATTTAATAATTTAATAATAATTTATTTAGATTGTATTAAATACTATTAATTTTATAATAAAACTAACTATTAAATCAAATTTAAAAAATAAAACTAACTATTAAATCAAATTAAAAAAATAGTAAAACTTACTATTAAATCAAATTTAAAAAATAAAACTATGAAATATTTTTTATTTAAATAAACTCTATCTTTTTTTCTAGTTATTAAATATTTATATATTTTTTAGGTAATTATAAAATCATAAATATAAAATAAACCTTAAATATAAAAGAGAGTACATTTCTACTCAGAAATCGTAATTAAGCATAAAATAAAAATATTCTTAATTATTGATCCTCAATTTTAATTAAAAAGCCAAACTTTTATTGACTAATAATTAAGATAGAGTTCTTATTTGGTTAGAACCAAAATTCGTAACTGAAATAATCTTTTTTTTTTGTTCCTGTCAATATACTGCCAGTAAGGATTAGATTGAAAAACTGGTCTAAAGCTTCAGTCGTTCTATAAACACACCTAAAGTGAATAAGAGATCGGCCATTATACACGGTGATAGCATACACTGCCTCAAGAACTGATCCTACATTAGTGATTGTTTCTTGAGAGGTAATTTAAAATTTAATAATTTAATAATTTAATACTATTGTATTTAGTACTCCTTTTTATTTTTATATTTTTATATTCTTATATTTTTATATTATATATTAATATTTATTTAATATTTAATATTTATTTTTATTTCTATTTTGAATGATTATTCTCTACTAACTTCGTCTCTTATTTTATTTTTATCTAAATTTTAAATAATGAAACAATTTTTTATAGACATTATTGCATTTACAACTATATTATCTAGTGTGTTAGTTATAACATCTAAAAATCCAGTAGTAGCAGTAATTTTTTTAGTATCTACTTTTGTTAATGCAGCTGGATATTTAATATTAATGGGAGTTGGTTTCATCGGAATATCTTATATAATAGTATACGTTGGAGCCATAACTGTTTTATTCCTATTTGTTATAATGATGATTAATATTAAATTAACAGATATCTTAGAAACAGGTTCACAATATACTAAAAATTTACCTTTAGCTTTAGCAATAGGTTCATTATTTATTTATGAATTATTTAGTATTATGCCCTTTAGTTTTAATAATGTATCTGGAATATTTGGTTTATTAGATATATTCACTAATTTAAATGCTTTCTTATTAAATTCAGAAATATCTAATTTATTAACTGTTAATACAACATTTAATCCTACTATAGCAGATACTACAATTCAAAATTTTACACAAATAGAAGCAATTGGTCAAAGTTTATATACTTATGGTAGTGTTTGATTAATAATTTGTGCTGTAATTTTATTATTATCTATGGTAGCTCCAATATTTATAGCTAGAAATTCTAGTAAACAACATTAATTATTATAAATAGAAATTAAATACACTATTAATACTAATTAAAGTTATATTTTATATTATCTAACTATTATTTATATAAAATTAATTTATATCCAACTTTCAATTATACAAATATAATTCTAAAAAATAAAAAATAAAAAATAAAAAATAAAAAATTAAAAAATAAAAAATAAAAAATAAGAGCTTACAAACAATAAATACAATTATTAAATTATTAAATTATTAAATTACCTTTTTTTATTTTATTTTTCGTTCCTTTTTATATTAATTATCCTTAACTTCAACATATGTACATTTATATTAAATATGCAAAGTTTAGATTATTTCTTCAAAATAGAAGATTTTACTTTGTAAATAGTGACTATTTAGGTATAAATCCTTCGATATTCTTAGGTATCTATAATAGTGTACTTTTTTATTATATAACATTTAGTTTCATAACTTTTGTTATTTGATTAATAATTTTATATATGGTAAGAAAAGGGTATTTGGGTTTAAGAATGAAAAATAATTTATTAAAATACATTACAAATAGTAATTTATTAAGTCTGATACTTATAGTATCCTCAATATTAATATTAATATTATTATATAAACATGCTATGGATAATACTATTCATTTAGCTGGACCTCAATTAGATTATATTATAAAATATAAAAATGTATATGTTAGAGGTTTAGAACTTCTTTCTAAAAATTATGATAATTTTATTGCTTATGGAGTAGGTGTAAAATTAGCTAGTGTTTATATTAAACATTACCATGATCAAGATTCTTTTTTTTATGAATTTTCATTGGATTGTGGACCTAAAGTTTTTATAGAAGCTGTTAAAGAAGATATGGCTACAATTGGAATTAATCCAGCTACACAAAATGTTCAAGCTGCTTTAATTAGAATAAAAGATGTTGATACTAATTTAGAATTTCTTAAAGGTATGGTCCCTAAAAGTTATAAAGATTATGACATAAGTAGAATGACTGATTTTGAACATCTAACTTCAATAATAAGTGGAGATGCACCTGATATAATTGATTGTCCTTTAGAATATGGAGACTATTATAATAATTTTTCAGTAATTACCTCAAAATTTTTAGATTTTATAACTAGTGATTTTTTTTTTAACTTTATTTCTATTTCTATAATTATTTTATTTGTATATTTTATTTATTTTTTAATTAATAAAATTATTATTTTTTTTAAAAATTAAATTTAAATAAAGTAAGGATACTGAATCTAAAAATTAAAAATCTCTTTCTATTAAAACAATTTAAGCTTTATTTATATATACATTCTTATTTTTTTTATTTATATTCTTATTTTTATACTTTATTATTCATTTAAAGTATGTTTATTTTTCATATTATATTCACTGTTTTCATTATTTAAATTGAAATACAGTTATTTTTAATATAAATAATTATTATAAATAATTATTTTATTTTAATCTTATTCATTTTCTATCATTTATTTTAATAAATTTAAAGATAGTTACTAATAAATTTTATTTTTATTACTATAAATTTACTTTTTTTTATTAATGAAAAATTTTCATTTTTAAGTTTAAGTTTTATTATAATTTTAATTAATAATGATCCCCACCATTTATAAATTTGTATAAAATTTTATAACTTATTATAAAATTATCTAAATTTAAAATTATAAAAATTAAAAAATATTATTATATTATAAAAGAATAGACGAGTATAGTTAAGTTGGTATAACATCTACCTTCCAAGTAGATATGATCAGTTCAAATCTGATTACTCGTATAAATATTATTAAATTATTTCTTTTTTATTTTTTATTACTTAGCCCTTAAATTATAATTATATAATTATTTTTTATTAATAACTATTTTAAGATATTATATTCTTTAAGTACTTTAATTAATTTGTTAACTATTTTTTTTAATCATAGTCTATAATTAGGAATATGTATTATGTTAATATTAGGTGTGATATAATCATTATTAACTAGTTTCTTAAAATTATTTAAACTAATTGTAACTTTACCAGATAAAATTTGAATATCTAAATTGTTAAAATGTTTATAAAATCTAGTATCAAAATTTCTAATGATTCTACCACCCTTAGCAATTAAAGATAATTCATCTCAATCTAAATCATTTCTAGGTATACCAGATATTACAGAATGAGTTTTATCTTTAATTTGATAGCCATATTTCTTAATACCTAGAAAATATGCTCTAGTAATAACTTCGCCTTTAAGTTCATCTTTCATTAATCCAATTTCATCCCCAACCAATTCACTATTAAATGGTTTATCAACAAACAATGAATCAGTGTCAGTATAATATATTGTAATGTTTGGATCTACTTTAAATTTTACCATTTCCATTCTAGCATAAGCAGTTACTGCACTAGCAATTGCAACATTGGATTTAACTGATCTGTGAGGAGTTAAAAATGATAAATCTTCATTTTGATTATTTAACTCTTCTTTATCTAAATTTTCTTGGATAGTAACAATTTCAATGTCTTTATTAATAGGAAAGTGAGAAATGATTGGATAATTATCAAGCATATCAAGAAAATTAACTATTTTAACAGGTATAATTTTAGTCACTTGTAATTTTCTACCAAAATAGCCATATAGTTGATTTAAGTGCATTTTGGCTATGAAGCGTTCAGGACCAGTAGATATCTTTTTTTCTTGATAGAAATGATTTACATATTTATTAAAAATTTTACTTTTGGTGAAGTGATGTGCTTTAAGAATTTCGATTTCATAGCCATATTTAACTGCTTGTTTCAATTCTTCCGAAAAGTAAGTACTCTTTCAATGTCCATGTGGATAAATCGTTTGATCATTATATCTTACAGGTAAAAATGGAGTTTTAATTGTCTTTGGAGAGTATACTTTAACTTCTAAAAAGCCAAATACATCTGATAATTTATCACCAGTAGTTGTTTTAATAAATTTTAGAGGTATATCATTACACATTGCGTAAGGATATAATGAGTTAACATCATAATAGTATAAACCTTCACCATATAATTTATAATAATCAGTGGCTCCACCAAAATAAGATTCTCTAATTAATTTATCTTGTTTTAAATCTAGGATAGGTATATTTTTACTTAAAAATTTAGTTCTAAAAATTTTCATAGATAATGTACTTGTACTAAGAATAGATGTAATATCAATTTCATATTTATCAATATATATTTGTTGTGCTTTCATTAAAGCATCTAGTAAACAAAAAGAATCTTGTTCAGCGTATTTTTTGAATTCTATTAACAAATCATTATTTTTAAACATTTCTTTATTATTAAATTCTTTTTTATAAGTCGTAAATTTACCATCAACTTTAAAAACTTTACATAATTCATTTAATGATACAGGGAATATTCTCATTGAATCTTTCCAAACTAGTTTACAATTTAATACATTAGCATTTATAGTAATAAATTGATTTCTATTATCAACTATGGTATTAATTTTTGTTATATCAATATCAGGTAATTCAAATAGTGTTTTATAAATAAAATATCCATCAAAACTACCTAAGTTGTGAGTGAAGATAGTTCAATTCTTTCTCTTTAATGAGGAGACTTCAGTATAAAATTCTAAGAATAATTTATTTACTGCTTGATCAATAATATCAGATTTCTTTCTTGAATTATCTAGTTTTAGTTCAAATTCTTCATCATTATCTATTTTTGAAAAATCATCTTCAATATTTAATGCTTGATTAATTAAATTATGATCAATTATTTTAAATATAGTATAAATTTTATTATATTTAGAATAACAAAAACTTATTGCAATTGGTATTTGATATCCATTAAAATCAATAGTTTCAAGGTCCATTGAACCAAATAAACTAGGTTTAATAATTCTATTATTTTTTTTAATAATAGGTTTGAAAGCTTCGTAACTTTTATTAGATTTTGTATGTAATTTATTTTTAAAAATATAGCCAGGTTTAGATATATTAGTATTGATATTTTGTTTGTTTAAATTTCTAATATCAAAGTAAATTTTTATACCTATAACTTTATAATCAGAAAATTTTGTAGGAGAACCCTCACCTTTAGAATTAAGATAAAAAGTATTAATCTTTGGTTTGATTAACTCTAAGTAATTATTTAAACTGATATTTTGTTTAATATCTAATGGTCTATGTAAAAAGTATTCTTTATCTTCGTTTTTAAAGGATAGACTAACTTTTTTAGGGATAGGTAACTTAAATTCATCTAAATTTATAAGAGTTTTATAAATAGATATGAATATATCTTCATCATTATAATCGTTGTTATTTTCAAATCAATATTGATTATATTTATATGGATAGTAATGTTTTTGAATAAGTTTTAATTCATTAATATTATTATAATTTTTAGGTAATTTTTTAAAATTTAATATGATAACTATTAATAATAAAAAGATATACATAATTATTACATAATTAAAACTATAACCAAATATTGATTGAGATATAACTATAATATTGGATATTGCTAATATTAAAATAATCATTTTTTTAATTTTTTTTGTTTTTGTGTTAAGCTAAGGTTTTATTTTTATAATTAAAAATAATAGACTCTTTAATTAAATTAAAAAGTAAAATTGAACGGGGATTAGAATTAAAAATTAATTCTTCTTTTAAAGAAAGAGTATTTTATTACATAAAATCTAAATATTACAAAAATAGTTAAGGAAGGGGATTACACCCCTCCCAAATTCTTAATCTATTGATATAATAATATAATACAAAGACCTATAATACTTATTAATGTAATAATAATGAAAAGTATTTCAATTATTATACTTCAATAATTATATTTCTTAAAGTAATTTATTATTTTTATATATTTAGGGTATTTTGTTTCTATATCTGTATATTTAATGGCATATATAATTATAAAATAACCCGTAATATTAATAAAACATCATAGAAGAATTATATGTAAGCCTAATACACCTCAAAGCAATTGTTGAAAAGCTGTAAGATTGTCTGGTCCCGTAGTCCAATCGAAATTAAGAAAAGGTAATAGATTTATAGAATATAGATATTTGCCTATTTTTTGATTTAATTTTAACATGTTTGTGTTTTAATTTTTTTTTTGTGTTTATTTAATTCTAATTTTAAGTAATTTAACGATACTGTATATATAATTCTTTTATATTTAAGTAAATTAACAATACGTAAGCTAAATAAAGCTTACCAATTTATTTACAATTTGTAGAGAGTGGTAAGCTAAATAAAGCTGAAGGGGATTAAATTAAATTTAGAATATAAAAATTAATAAATTATAATAACTAAATAATAATTACTAATTACTAAATAATAATTAGTAATAACTAAATAATAAATACTAAGTACTTAAATAATAAGTAATAAATAATAATATAAAAAATTATAAATTAAAATAAATAAATTATAAGTACTAATAAATAAAATATAAGTATTAATTAAAAATTAAAATTTTATATTTTTTAATTAATAATAAATAAAAATTAAATATTAAAAAGTAAGCTAGTTACAGATAAATGTAAAGAATCTAAAATAATATTAGGGAATATACCAAAAACTACAGTAGGAATTAATAAAGAAATTAATAAAATAAATTCTCTTCTAGAAATATCTTTAACTGGTTTTAAATGAGGTGAATAAACACCATAAGATAATCTATTATATAAATAAATAGAATAACAAGCAGATAAAACAATACTTGTAGCACCACAAGCAGCTATAATAGGACTTCTTTCTCATATACCAATTAAAGATAATTGTTCTCCTAAGAAATTTAAAGTTAAAGGTAAACCAGTATTAGCTAAAGTAAAAATTAAAAATAATATTGTAAATACTGGCATATAAGTAACTAATCCTCTAATATAATTAATTACTCTTGTACCTGTTCTTTCATATATTATTCCACCAACACAAATAAATAGAGCAGGAGAAACAAAACCATGAGCTAAAGATAATAAAATAGCTCCTTCTATTCCTTGTATATTATTAGAAAATATACCTAATAATACTATACTCATATGAGCTATACTTGAATAAGCTATTAAAGCTTTTGTATCTTGTTGTATTATTGTAGCTAAAGAAGCATAAATTAAAGTTACTATAGCTATAGTTTGAATTAAAGGAGAAAAATAATTAGAAGCATCAGGTAAAAAATTAATTAAAACTCTAAGATAACCATAAGTAGCAAATTTTAGTACAGTAGCTGCTAATAATATAGAACCTGCTAAAGGACTATCTGCATGTGCTCTATATAATCATCCTGTAAAAGGTCATAAGGGTGTTTTTACTGCTAAAGCTAAGAAAAAGGCTAATCATAATATTTTTTGACTATCTAAACTTATTTCATGTAAAGAGATTAATTGAAAATCTGTAGAACCTACATAATTATATATTTGAAGTATTGCTAATAACATAAATAAGGATCCAGCTAAAGTATATAAAAAGAATAATAATGCAGATCTTATTCTAGCTTCTCCACTACCATAGACTATTATTATTATAAAAAATATAGGTAATATACTTTCAAAAAATATATAAAATAAAAATAAATCTAATACTACAAATAATCCTATTTGTAAGGTTTCTAATATTAAAAATGATATTAAAAAATATTTTAAATTATTAGTTATATTATTATAATTTGATAATAAAGCTATAGGTGTTACAAATGTTGTTAATAAAACATAATATAAAGATAGACCATCTATACCTAAATTAAAATGACAATAAGTTAATTGATCAAATTCATATACAAATTGATATTGATTTATACTTGAATCAAATTCTACTCATAAATATAAAGAAGATACAAAAGTTATTAATGAAGTAGATAAGGCTATTCTTTTCATTCTATTCTGATTTTCAATTGAATTTTCAGGTATTGTTGCTAAATATAAGGAACCTAATATAGGTAATAATAATAAAGTTAATATCATTGTTTTGTAATGTTTTTAAATTGTTTGTGATAAGCTAAGGTTTTTATTTTTATTAATATTTTTATTAATTTAAAAATAATAGACTTTTTATTTAAATTTCTTTCTAATATTAAGAGAATATAATTAAAAAGTAATATATGAACAGGGAAGTATATACTTATAAATTATTCATTTAAAAAATATATTTTTAATTTTTATTGTTATATTATTAATTATATTTTTTTAATAATATTTATTAGAATAAAAATTTTTACGGGCACTGTGAGATTTGAACTCACGACTTTTTTTAAGTACTTATTTTCAAGATAAGCGCCATAAACCAGACTCGACCAAGTACCCTTTTTTATTTTTTATTTTTAATTATTAATTATTATTTATTAATTAATATTATATTCTTTTTTTAGTTTATTCTAATTTTAGTTTTAATATTTATATTTTTATTTTTTTATTTTATAAGACCGAAGGGAATTGAACCCTTATAAGATCCATTATGAGCGAATTGCATTAACCAATTATGCTACAGTCTTTAATATAATACTTTTTTTAATTTTCTATAAAGATATAATATCTATATAGACAAGAGCGAGGTGATTCGAACACCTACCAATGATTTTGGAGATCGCCATACTATCCAATTAATACTACGCTCTTATGTATTACTATTAATTATTCTTTTATGAATAAGATACTTTTTATTAATTTTATATAATATAAATTATAAAATATGAGGGGATTATAAATGAGTATAACAGTTTTTAAATACTAACTATTATTTTATTAATATAAAGAATATATTTCAATTTATTCATATTCATTTAAATAAGAATTAATTACATTCATTATTATTATTCTAATTATAATTATTATTATAAAAATATAATTAGTAACTGAATAAATAAAAATAATATTAGAATATCTAATAAATTATTATAAATTTAAAGAATTAATATAAAAAATCATAAGTTAAAAAGGGTATGAGATTAAAATACCAAATTAAATTAATAACTAACAAAGTAAAATAATTTAATAATTTTATTATATATTTTTATATTTTAAAGTTTAAATAAAATATAAATTATAGTTTTATTTTATAAATTATACTTAGATATAAATTATTTAAGATTTATAGTAAAATTTTATAAATTATACTTAGATATAAATAATTTTATAAATTATACTTAGATATAAATAATTTAAGATTTATAGTAAAATTATATAAATTATAATAAGATATAAATTATTTAAGATTTATTACTTAATTTAGTTATATACATTCTTATTACTTGTTGGAAAGTAAATAAAGGTAAAATATATTTTGAAAATACATAAATTAAAACTAATAAAGTTAAAAATGAAAATGATAATTGGTTTATAAAGTAAAAAGGTATTAATTGTGGCATTGTTTAATAAAATGGTTGAACGGTTCTAATCATAGATTATTAAAGAACTATCTCTACTATTGCTAGTCTTTGTTTTTATTTTAAGGAGATATTTACAAATTATATTGAAAAGTTATTATAATTATAATTATATTAAAATTATAAAAATGTAACTATAACTATAACTATTACTATTTCTATTACTATTAGAATTTTTATATAACTATTACTATTTCTATTACTATTAGAATTTTTATATAAAATAAAAATATACAATATTAAATATTTAAATATAAATAAGGTAAAATATCCTCTATTACTATTAAAAATAATATAACAATTATAAAATAATATAAAAAATAATATAACAATTATAAAATAATATAAAAAATAATATAACAATTATAAAATAATATAAAAAATATAAAATATTTTAGTATCAAACAAAACTAAAATAAAACTAAAACTAAAACTAAAAATAAAACTAAAACTAAAACTAAAGTAAATAGAAAATATAAATTAATCAATAATAAGATGTCCTGTATTAACTGTAATACTAAATGCACCTCTTCTATTTTTAGAAGTAAATCTAGATGTAGAAACAAATGTAGCTTTAGTTCTAGCTAAAGTACCTCTTTGTATTGTTTTAGATTTTACTCTTACACTAAGATTTTTAGATAAAATTCTACCAGCTAATTTTAATCTTATACCCGATAAGAAAGAAGGTACAATAGCAGTATTAACTTTTTTAGTTAATTTAGTTGGATTTTTAATTTTAGCTACACTAAATAATCTTTTTCTAATAATTCTAAATTTAGAAACATTAATAATTAAACCAAGAAGATTAGCTAAAATATTACTATCATAATGAGGATAATATATTCTAGTTATTTCTAATTCAACAGATTTGTTAAATATATGACTTAAAAAAAGAGATAATTTTTTTATTTTAGCTTCATTTAAAATTAAAAATTTAGAATGTAAATTAGATACTTTAAATCTTTTTTTTAAAGGATGCCAATAATAGAATAATTGAATTTTCATATTATTAGGATTAATATAATATACTGGTTTACTTATTAAACTAGACATACTATAAAAAGAAGATTCTATTATAGAATAGATATTTTTTATTATTTTATTATTTTTTTTATTAAAATGATAAAATATATTACTATAACTAGCTAATTCTAAATTAAAAGGTGAAATAGTTCTAATATATCTATTCTTACTAATTATATTATTATTATTATTATTATTATTATTATTATTATTATTTAAATTATTATTAGTATTATTAAGTACATTTACTTCTGAGGGAGTAATTATAGAATTATCAGTTATTGGTAAAGAACTTTTCATATTTAATAATATTTCTTTTTTATTATTTAAATTATCATTTCTTGTATTAATTTCTCTTACATTTTCTTTAGTAAATGCAATCATTTCTCTTATTTTTCTACTTACGTGTTTTCTAGTTATAATTTTTTTTGTTTCTAATTGAGAATATAATTCTAATAGTGATTCTAAAGAAATATCTTTAGTATCTTTATGTTCTATTTTATATAATAATATATCTTTTATTTCTTGATTTAATTTTATTATATTATTTGTGGGTATATTCATTTTAAGTAAGATTATTTTTAGGGTTTAATTGTGACAAATTCTAAATTAAATCTTTAATTAGTTTAATTTAGTGATTTATTCTGGGTATATTTTATTATAAATATAATAAATATTATAAATATTATAAATATTATAAATATTATAAAAATATTAATAGTATAAAATATATAAATATTATAAATATTATAATTTATATTATAAAAATCTTAATAGTATAAGTTATATAAATATTATAAATATTATAAATATTATAAATAGTATAAATATATACCTATATAATAAATAATTTTTATTTAAAGAATAAATAATTTTTATTTAAAGAATAAATCAAATCAGATAGGTTATTTTATAATTAATTATTTTATTTTAATTTAGTTATTCTATCTAATAATTAATTAAATTACTTATTAGAATAATCAATTATTATTATTTTGTATATTAATAATTATAATTTATATTATTTTTATTAAGAAAGTAATTAAATTAACTGATATTTTAATATTTATAATTTAAATAAGAATAAAGAATAAGAATAATTATTTAATAAATAATTAATATTTATATAACCTTCTTCTTTTATAAAGCATTTTATATTTATAAATTATTAATTAAAATTTACAATTAAGAATTAATTATTAAAGATTTTACTTTATCCAAAAGATTTATAATTTCACTATTTTGTGAAGTAAAATAAGGAAAAAATACAATTAAATAATTTTTAATTACTTCTATTTGATTAATATCTATATTTAAATCATTAATATTTATATTTTTATTATATATTTTTATCTTTAATTCATTTATGATATCTAAATATTTAAATAAATACGTATTAATATCTATAACACTCATAAATTCATAATCTAAATCTAAACCTGATAAAGAATTATTATTTTCTTTCATTCTATGAATCCAATATTTAGAACCGGCTTTACTAGCAACTGTTTTATAAGATAAATATATATATTTTCTTAATATTTTAATTTTATTACTAAATAAAACATTTAAATATAAATATAAATCATTATGAGTAGTAGATAATAAATGTCTATGTGTTATGCTTCCACCACTTATATTAATATTAACTATGTATAATAAAAATACAATATTACTTCAACTCAATCCATCAAATATAAATAGAGGTTTTAAATCACTTTTGGGGTTATAATTATAACTAATATTATAAAATATATTTTTAGGATCTTGATATTTTTTACATAAGTACATTTGATATATAAAATCATTATAATTTAATAAATTAATATTACTATCTTCTAAATTATATTCTTTATAATTACTAATTAAATTATATTCTTTATAATTACTAATTAATTATATTTTTTCTTTTCCTAAGTTTTTATTTAAATTTATTATTAAATTTTCAAAATTATAATCAAAATCTCAATTTTCTATAATAAATATAGATACAATTAAATCCATTCTTGGATTTAGTATAAAGTTACCAGTAAATACTGCAAATGTTTTCATGTTTGTTTTTGTTTTTGTTTGTTTAAAAAAGATAATTATTATTTTATAATTATAGCATTCTCTAAAATCTATAATTAATTTTTATATTTATATATATATAATCAATCATTATATATTAAATGGGATCATTATAATAAATTATTATTATATTTGTTATTTTTTAAACCCTAACTAAGGATAATAAAAATATAAAAATGAACATTAAACTATATGATAAATAATCATAATTTAAATTTAACATGTATTCCATTTTTATTAAATTTTATAATTATTAAAAATAAAAAATTATTTATATAAAAAAATATAAAAAATAAATAATAAAATATAAAATATAAAATATTTTGTTTTTAAGCTCATTGTTTAATTAAAAACAGAATATAAAATATATTAATTGAAACATAAGAGTTTTAATTATAATTATAATAATAATTAGTTTATATCTGTGTATAATTTTTTATATTGTATAAATTTTAATATTTTATATACTTAATTATTTTCTATTTAGTTAGGTACTATGCAATTTATGCCATTGGAATAATTAAATACTGATAAAACAAAATAATTTAACTCTATTTATGACAGGGGATTAGTTATTTTGTTTAATTAATTTAAAGTTTGAATTAAAATAGATAGATATTTCTTATAAAACATTTAATTAAATATAGTAATATTTTAATGGCGAAATTAAAAATATATACTTAATATAATTTATTGTTTATATCTTATTTTAATTAGTTAAAAATAAATATATCTAATTAAAATTTAACTGTCTAATTAAAAATTATAAATTAAAAATTATAAATTAAAAAAAAAAACTAAAAAAACTAATAAAACCTAAGATTGCACAGGTAACATTTTAAATGCATGGAATGGAATAGGACTTTTTAATGTTCATTCTAAAGTATTCCCATTATCTTTTTCATTTTCAAATTCTTCAGTTGAAGTAAAGAAAGAAGGTACTGATCAAGGATTATTTTCTACTTTATTTCCATTAGCGAAAATATCATAAATGATATAAATGAATAAAGCAGTAGCCATAATAGAAATGAAAGATCCGAAAGTAGATACAGCATTTCAACCACTGAAAGCATCAGGATAATCAGGTAATCTTCTTGGCATTCCAGAAATTCCTAAGAAATGTTGAGGGAAGAATGTAATATTTACACCTATAAATAAGGTATAAAAATGTATTTTTCCTAATAATTCATTATAACTTTTTCCTATTATTTTAGGAGCTCAGAAATAAAATCCAGCAAAAATAGCAAAAACTGCACCCATTGATAATACATAATGGAAATGAGCTACTACATAATAAGTATCATGTAAAGCTAAATCTAATGAAGCATTAGCTAATACTACTCCAGTTACTCCACCTATTGTGAATAAAGCTAAGAAACCTAAAGTAAATATTAAAGGTGTAGTAAATCTTAAACTTCCTCCATATAAAGTAGCTAATCAACTAAATATTTTTATACCTGTAGGTACAGCAATTACCATTGTAGCTGCAGTAAAGTAAGCTCTAGTATCTACATCTAAACCTACACTAAACATATGATGACTTCATACTAAAAATCCTAATATTCCAATAGAGAACATAGCATATACCATTCCTAAATATCCGAAAACTGGTTTACCTGAAAAAGTTGATACTACTTGACTAACTATACCAAAACCTGGTATAATTAAAATATAACAAATATTTTGATTAATATAATAGTCTAATAAGATCTATTAAAATTTAATACTCAAGAACTTTCATTCTTGTTAGGACTCTATCTTATGCTGAATATCTATTCATTGAAGTTGTCAATTTTTTTATTTTTTCTATTCCTGATTCTATTAAATGATGTTTATTTTGTATAATTATATATGCTTTTCTTCATTTCAAATAATTTATGTGGTTACTAGATTGTAGAAAAAATGTATCAAAATAATTTATTACTTTTTTAGCTGAACCAAAACTAGTTGATCCATAATAATAAGTATCTTGAATTTCTCTATAAACTATGTTACCACCAAATATATTTTTAATTAATAATAACATACTTATATCTTTTTGGTCTATTTGAAAGTTTAATCTAATTTCTGGTTTAATTTTATTCTCTCTATTAACAAATTTTAGTGTAAAACTAGCATTTGCATCTGAAAATCCTGCTATTCAGTAATTATTAAAATCATTAGAATCATTAATTTTAAATTCTAATTTTTCTTCTAAATATCTAGGATTAGATAGTATATTAGTAATAACTTGATTGAATTTGTTAATACTTCTTAATTTACCATTAATTAAATTTATAGCTTTCATTAAACCTTCTTTATTAGATATAATATATAAATAACCATTTTTATCTTTAACTTTTTTTACATTACCAAAACCTATTGTTTCTTTAATATAATAAGCTAACTTAACATTTGGAGAACTAAATACTATTACTAATTGTTGTGCTGAACTTAAATGTCCATTTCCATCAATTAATCCAGCTAAGTAGTGTCCAAATTGTTTATCATTTAATGGTTTTAAATGTTCAGGAACATGAATAGATATATTTTTTATATTTTCAGCATTGTTGCGTATAGTCTCTGAGGTTCCGTCTTTAATTTTAAAAACGTTACCTGCTGATTGACTTCATTGTTTTAACTTTTTTACTGTATCAATTAAGAGGGAGTATTTAAAACTATATAGCGAAGTGTTTCCAGCATATAGCAACATTAAGAGGCTTACAAATTTAACCTCTGGATGACCAAAAAATCAGAAAAGATGTTGGAATAATATAGGATCACCCCCACCTGCTGGATCATAGAAACTAGTATTAAAATTTCTATCTGTTAATAACATTGTTATTCCTCCTGCTAATACAGGTAAGGCTAATAATAATAATATTGCTGTTACAAATATACTTCATACATATAATGATAATTTATGTAAATTCATTCCATTTGTTCTCATATTTAATACTGTTGCTATAAAATTTATAGCTCCTAATAATGATGAGATCCCAGTTAAATGTAAACTAAATATAGCTAAATCTATAGATCCTCCGGAATGAGATTGAATTCCAGATAAAGGAGGATAAATAGTTCAACCAGCTCCTACACCATTTTCTACTAATGCACTTAATAATAATAATATTAATGAAGGTGGTAATAATCAAAATGATATATTATTTAATCTAGGAAAAGCCATATCTGGTGCTCCAATATGAAGAGGTAATAAATAATTACCAAAACCTCCTATTATTGCAGGCATTACTACAAAAAATAACATTAATAATCCATGAGCAGTTATTATTACATTAAATAATTGGTGATCTCCTTGTAAGAATTGCACCCCAGGTGCTGATAATTCTAATCTTATTATAACTGAAAAAGCTGTAGCTATCATTCCTGAAAAAATAGCAAAAACTAAATAAAGCGTACCAATTTCTTTAGCATTTGTAGAATATAATCGCCAATCCATGAAATAATAATAATCTCTTTTTGTTTTTATTTGATTCTAATCTTAAGTAACTTAACGATACTGTATATATAATTCTTTTATTAGTTTTAAAATAATTAATAGAATTTACTATTTTTTTAGTTTATATTAAATTTTTATTACTAATATTTATTTATTATCTGTTTTATCTGAACATTCTATTTCTTTTTATTTTATTTTATTTTTTTTATTTAATAGACTTTTTTAGTACTTTAATTTTAATTTAATTAATAGTAGTAGTAGTTATTAAAACAATTGTAATTAATAATCACACGAATTTTAATTTATATCTTATTTTATTTAATTTTAATTTAAATATAAATATAAATATAAATATAAATATAAATAAAAATAAAATAAATAGCAGAAAAGAAATACTATGAATATATTTTACATAATAATAATTAAACAGATAAAAATGTCTTATAAATTAAATAAATAATAATAATTATTAGAATTGAAATTAACTTTAAAAAAGTACTATATTCTCTTATGTTTCTATTCTTATAAAAATATTATTATATAAGAATATCTTTAAAAGAATGTATCTTATAATAAAAGTGTGTATTATTTAATTTATACTATATAATCTTAAATATTCATAAAATTTAATTAATTAGATACAAATATTTCATTATTATTAGTATATTTTTACTTAATATTTTTATTATTATTCTGTTTATTTTTATTTTAATAGTTTATTCTTAATAAGAATTTTACCTAAGGTAATTAAATTTTAAATTAATTATTTAAATTTTTTATCTAATTGAAGAATTAAAAATCTTTACAAAATAATAACAACTAAACTTTAAAAGTATAAAATAAAAAATAAAATTATTACATGTAACAGCAAAAAGTTTCTGTATTAATATACAATTTTTCTATTATATAAATATAAAAGAAGTATATCTTAATATACTATAAAAATAAAATTTATGTATTAATATAAATTTGTCTAATTATTAAAAGAATACTATCTTAATATACTATTAAGATAAGTAATTATATTAAAAATAATTTAATTTAGTTTAAAAAAAATAAATTATAAACTAAATTATAATTAATTAATAAAGTCCTAATACGAAAATATAATAAATAATATAAATTAATTATATAAAAAAATATAGGACATCCCTTAATAAATGTTCCCAGAGGTGAATGCAATTATAATTAAATCTATTATGAATCTATCTTTAATTATGAATCTATTTTTAATTATATATTTACTAAGAATGTACTTATTAAATAACTTAATTAAAAAAAGTAATAAAAATATAATTAATATAATATTAGTTTCTTATTTAAATTTAATTTTTTATTTTAAAAATGAATATATAATTTTATTTTTAAATTTTAGTTTAGTTTTAATTCTATTAATAATTACCACTTATCTTAGACTAAGATATGGATTAATTACTAGTGGTTTTTTATTTAATGCCTTTCCTTACGTTATCACAAATATACAAGATCACGACCTTATAGTGAGTGGTACTTTTATCGAATCTGTTTTTTTACATTTAGGTGAGAGAGGGGCCATCGTTGCGAGTAGCATAATATCAGAGTATATTTGTGTAAATACAGATTTAACTCATAATTTTTCTACTTTAATTAGTGGGGACTTTACTTATAATAATTCCCAAGGTACTTTTTATTTTTTAAAACAAAAGTTCGACGGTGGAAGTAATACCTCCAATGGTACTTTTAAATTAGTAGTTAATAATCTAAATTGAATAGAACTATTAAATAATAATATACAAAATACTTTCCTTGCTCATTTTGGAGTCTTGAATAGCGAAAGCTGAAATAATCCAGGTGATTTACTTCAATACAGAAATAATTTTCCTAATAATCATTTATACCATGAAATGTCTTTAACTCAAATTGAACATAGTAATATTATAAATAGATTAAATTTTATAAATCCAAATTGAAGGGAAAATTTTAATATAAATTAAATTAAACTAAAAAAAAATAAAAAATAAAAAACTAAAAATATAAGTTATTATAAATAAAAAAACTTACAAATTAAAAATTAAAAGGAACTTATACTATATATACTATATAGTTATAACAATCATATTAATAATTTAATTTTGTTTATTTAAATTAAATTATAAACAAACTAAAAATTAATTAATAAAGTACTAATAATTTTTAAGAAAAGTAATAAAAATGATTTATAATTTATTTATAAAAAATTCTCATTAATTTCTACTAAAAATAAAATCTAATATTATAATTCTCTAACAAAAAAAATATAATATAAACTGATTTATTTTTATTATAGATAATATCTCGTAACTAATTATTATTTTATTAAATTATTTTATATAAAAATAAATAAAAATTATTTCATATAAAAAAATATAGTACATCCCTTAATAAATGTTCCCAGAGGTGAATGCAATTATAATTAAATCTATTATGAATCTATCTTTATTTTTATTTTTAATAGGTATATTAGGTTTTATTTTAAACCGAAAAAATATTATATTAATGATAATAGCCATAGAAATTATGTTATTATCTGTAACTTTATTAGTCTTACTATCAAGTTATAGTTATGATGATGGAATTGGTCAATTATTTAGTATATTTATAATATCTTTAGCAGGAGCAGAATCAGTAATAGGTTTAAGTATACTTGTAGCATTTTATAGATTAAAAGGAAATATATCATTAAGAACATAATGTATTTAACAATATTAATATTACCTTTATTAGGTTCAATAGTATCCGGATTTCTGGGTAGAAAAATAGGAGTGAGTGGATCTCATATAATAACTTGTAGTTGTTTACTATTATCTTCAATATTAGCTACAATAGCTTTTTATGAAGTTGGTATTTGTGGTTCTCCAGTATCAATAAATTTAGTTAATTGATTAGATTCAGAATATTTTAATATATCTTGAGAATTTTTATTTGATCAATTAACTGTAACTATGTTTATACCTGTATTATATATTTCATCTTTAATTCATATTTTTTCAACAGATTATATGTCAGATGATCCTCATAATCAAAGATTTTTCTCTTATTTATCTTTATTTACTTTCTTTATGTTAATATTAGTATCAGGTGCTAATTATTTTGTAATGTTTGTAGGTTGAGAAGGTATAGGTATAGTTTCTTATTTATTAATTAATTTCTGATTTACTAGAATTCAAGCTAATAAATCAGCTATTTTAGCTTTAATTATGAATAGAGTAGGTGATATGGGATTAAGTATAGGATTTTTTGCTTTATTTTCATTATTTGGTTCTTTAGATTATTCTACAATATTTACTATTGCACCATTTATGAATGAAACTGCTATTACTATAATTAGTTTATTATTATTAAGTGGGGCTATGGCTAAATCAGCTCAAATACCATTACATTCATGATTACCAGGATCAATGGAAGGACCAACACCAGTATCTGCTTTAATTCATGCAGCAACTCTAGTAACAGCAGGATTATATTTATTAATAAGATCTTCACCTTTATTAGAATTTAGTTCCACTGGATTATTAGTAATAACTTTAGTAGGAGCTACTACAGCTTTTTTTGCAGCTACTTGTGGTTTAGTACAAAATGATTTAAAAAGAATAATTGCATTTAGTACTATAAGTCAATTAGGATATATGGTAATGGCAGTAGGTTTAAGTCAATATAATGTAGCTTTAATGCATGTAGTAAATCATGCCTTCTTTAAAGCCTTATTATTTTTAGGAGCAGGAGCTGTAATACATAGTTTTGCAGATCAACAAGATGTAAGAAAATTAGGAGGTTTAATAAAATTTTTACCCTTTACTTATAGTGCTATGTTAGTTGGATCATTATCATTATTAGCTACACCTTGATTAACAGGATTCTATAGTAAAGATTTAATAATAGAATTAGCCTATGGTCAATATAGTTTCAGTGGTACTTATGCCTATCTATTAGGAAGTATAACAGCAGGATTAACTGCTTTTTATTCCTTTAGATTAATATCTTTAGTATTCTTAACTGTACCTAATGGTTCAAAACAATCTTATTTACATTCTCATGAAGCTAATTTAGCAGTTATAATACCTTTATTTTTATTAGCTTTATTTAGTATATTTTTTGGATTTATCTTTTCAGATTTATTTGTAGGAATGGGTACTGATTTCTTTGGTAATGCTATATTTATTAAACCAAATAATATTTCTATTATAGAAGCTGAATTTAGTTTACCTCTATTAATAAAATTATTACCTGCTTTATTATCCTTAGCTGGTGCAAGTTTAGCTATTTATCTATATCATTTTTCTCCAATTTTTATTAATGAATTAACTGATTTTAATTTAGGTAGAAAAATTTATACTTTCTTAAATGGAAAATATTTCTTTGATATTATTTATAATAATTTTATTATATCTAAAGGTTTAGAATTAGGTTATATTATATCTAAATTTTTAGATAGAGGTATTGTTGAAAAAGTAGGTCCTTATGGATTAACTAATACTTTAAATGATACAAGTAAAAATATTAGTTCATTAGATACTGGTATAATTACAACTTATGCTTTATATTTTACTGTTTCTTTATTATCTTTATTATTTATAGTTTTTGCACCTATATTATTAGATACAAGCTATTTAAATGAAATTAAATTACTTATTATAAATTTAGCTAGTCTAATTATAGTTTTATATCCTTCTAATAGTAATAATTAACTTTTATTATTTATTTTTAATTTTTTATTCATTTATATTTAAATATTTAAATATTTAGTAACAAATAATTTAGTTTTTCTTTGTTATTCTATATTTTTATTTTAAAAATTTGAATATCAAATTTGATCCCCTTTATTTTTAAGTTTAGTTTTAAGTTTAAGTTTAAGTTTTAGTTTTATTTTTAAGTTTAAGTTTTATTTTTAGTTTTGTTTTAGTATATAATTGAATTTATAACTTTAATTTTATATGATTATATAACTTTAATTTTATATAAATATATAATTTTAATTTTATATAAGTATTTAACTTTAATTTTATATTAATATATAACTTTTATTTTATATAAATATTTAACTTTAATTATATAATTGGAGATATAATAGTTTTCTATATAATAATTTATATTTTAATTATAAGTTCTCTATATAATAATTTATAGTTTAATTATAATTTATCTATATAATAATTTATAGTTTAATTATAATTAATATACAATTACAGATATAATAAATATAACAAATATATAATTAAATATATACTAATAAATATATAAATAATACTTCTTAATTTAAGAAAAATACTATAATAATTAAATTCTTGGTTTTAGGGTTTTTAGTAAATTATCTAATTTTAATTCAGTAAAATAAAAGTAAATATACTACTTACAAGAAGTGTAAAATCTACTTATTTATGAGGAATATCATTATTTAAAGTAAAAGATACTAATAAGTAAAACTTTTTTTAGTATGGGGATTTATTAGTCTAAGTAAATTTTTATATAACTTATATTTTTATATAATACAACTAAATAATATTTCTTAACTTCTTTAGCGATATAACAATATAATATTTAAGTATAAAGTGTTATTATTCTATAACACAGAGATATTATATAACCTAAACTAATCAATAAAAGACATAATTCAAATATTATAAACCCTATTCTTGTTGATTTATAATATTTAATTATTTTTAATAAAAAAGGAAATTTTCCTTCTACTGTATCTAATAATGTTTTATTATTAACTATATATATAGTTAATAAATATATACTAATATTGAATACACTCAATAAACTAATACAAGCGAAAAATAAAATTACACAAAATAATATAACAAAAGGATTTGATATTTTGTCCATATTAATACCAAACAAGTTTAAAATATTAACAGTGCTTAAAAACATCATATTTTATTATAAAAGTATTTAAATTATGACAATATCAATCTTATATTAACTTTAAAATTAATACACTCTTTTACACATCCAAAACAAAAACGCCCAAGGTAAGGGAAAGGGGATTCCCCCCCTCCCAAATAATAATTATTATTCTTTACTCAAAGTAAAAAGATTAATCTATTGATATACTATAATTATACATAGACCTATAATAGTTATTATTGTAACAAATATAAAAACTAGCTCGATTATAATATTTAAATAAGTTAATTTCTTAAAGTAATTAATTATTTTAATATAGTTTTTATATTTATTTTCTAAATCTACATATTTTATAGCATATAATGTTATAAAATAACCTAGAACATCTATTAAACATCATAGCAGAACTATATTTAAACCTAATAACCCTCAAAATATTTGTTGAAGAGAACTCATATTATCTGGTGCTATAGTTCAATCCAAATTTAAAAAAGGTATTAAATTTGCAGAATATAGATATTTATCTAATTTTTGATTTTTTTTATTAAATAAAAATATAGATTTTTTATTACTTTCTGTTTTAGCATTATTTGTTTTAGTACTATCATTATTATTATTATTTGAAGAATCACCATTATTATTATTATTTGAAGAAAACTTAGATTTTGTATAATCTATTATAGCTTGGCTAAAACCAGAGTATGCTGATCTAGCAGCTCCGCCATAAATAACTCCGTTTATTACTTTGTCTAATATTCTTTTTGAAAATAAAATAATAGGAATAACAGAAATAACAGAAATAATAAAAATATAACAAATAAGATTAATATTTGTATTTAACGTAAAATAAATTAGAGTTAAGAAATCTAATATATTATTATCTATTGAGAACATATTTTTATATAAAGTATTAAGTTATGACAATGTCAATCTTGCATTAACTTTAAAATTAATACACTCTTTTACGTTTATAGAGTTATAAATTTTTAGTTACTATTTAAATATCTTATATTTATATATTTAATTTGTTTAATTTTATTTATTTTGGTTATTATGAATGTAAAAACTTAACTATTTATCTCTTAAGGAAAAAATAATATTATTATTATTATATTAATTTCTTATACCTTAAAGTAGCTATAACTAATATGGCTTATTTTAATTTGTTATTCTAGTAAAATTTTTACTAAGGAAGTTTGAATATTAATAAATTAATCGTAATTTTTTAAAGTTAAAGTATAAATTATACTAATTATTTAATTTTATTTAACTATAAAAACTAAATTTGGTTTAATATTTATAATATTAAAATTTGAATATGTTTGACTTAGTACAAAATTAAAATTTATTATCTAATATTATATAAATAAAATAAAATAAAATAAAATAAAAATATTCTTTCTCTAAAGAGGTTTATGGAATTAAATCTCTAACAATAACTAATTTATCAAAAGATTTTGTAATAATTCAAGAGATAAAAATATTATTATAAAAAAATGTCTATACAAAAAGAGAAAAAGAATATAAAGAACAAAGATTATGAATAAATACTAAATCTTTATTATATTAAATTAAATTAAATTAAATTAAATTATACTAATAAAATAAATATAATTTATTTAAAAGAGATATTTAAATGAATTATATATTTATATTTTATTACTTATTATTTTTTTATACTTCCTCTATCTCTAGTAGATTCAAAAAATTGAATATAATTTATTATTTATTTTTAAATTTCAAAGATTACATTAAAAATAAAATTAAAATTAAAATTAAAATTAAAATTAAAAATAATAATTTTATATTATCTATATAAAAATAGTAAGGGGGATTATTTAAGTTCTATATTTTTTAAGTTATATTCTTTTTTTTAAGTTTATTTTTATAACTCTCAAAATTATAATTTTAGCTATTGTAGTTCCATATGTATTTCTAGTCTACTTTTTTATTTGTAATTTTTCTTTTTGATAAAGTAAAACATATATTCCATTACCAATTTTAATTACACAAGAGATAAACATTCAAATTAATTGAATTAAAGCTAATAATAAAATTATTTGTTGAAAAAACTTAGGAGCTAATAAATAGTATTTACTGAAAGAAATTAGTACGCATACACCTCCAACTACTCTTGCTATTCTAACTAATATTTTAGTTTGAAATTTTATTAAGAAGGGAGGAGCTAATTCAACACTTCATCCTCTTTCTATACCTTTATAAGTGGAACTATTTTTAATTAATTTACAATATTTATTATTATTTAATTTATCTCTTATTAGTTTCATATATTAATATAATTATTAAAGTTATGACAATGTCAATCTTATATTAACGTTAAAATTAATACACTCTTTTACATTTATAGAGTTAAATTAATCTTTTCTGATACAGAGTATTTTTTTTGTTTTATTTTTATAAGGAAACTTATAATGTAATTATTTATTTATAATTTTATTTTAATATTTAAATTTAAACTTAGCTGTTTTAATTAAAAAATAGTTACAAATAATAAGTTAAATTAAAAAGAATGAATTGTTCCAAACAAAAATATATTACTTAGAAAGTTAAGGTAGTGTCTAACTCATATTTATATTTTAAATAATATATTGTTATAAATTGTATTTTACGAGTAAAGAGACTTGAACTCTTACGATTCTAAAACCATAAATTCCTAAGATTTACCCGGCTACCAATTTCGGCATACTCGCTATATGAATTATTATATTAATAATTTATTAGTTATTATAATTATTTATTATTTATTTTTATTTTATTATTTACTTTATATTTATATTTATATTAATATTAATATTTATATTTAAATTTATGTTTATATTTATATAAATTATAATAATTGATTTATATATAATAAACTATTTTTATAGTTAATAATTTAGAATTGAATAAATTAAAAAATACTAAAAAAGATATCAATTAAAAAAAAGGAATGAAAGTAATTAAAATAAGGAGTAGAGTAATCGAAACTCTGTCTGTAATGTGTAAAATTACTGCTAAAACCACTCAGCTAACTCCTCTAACTATTTTTATTCTGTATATTTTTATATTAAAGATTATTTTTATTAAAAATGATTTAATATTATAAATTTATAATATAAAATATTTGTTTCTTAATTATAATTATTTAAAAATAAAAACTAAAAAATAATATTATTAACTTATTCTATCTTAATTTATTTATAATTAATAATAAAAATTAAACAAAATAAAATTTAATTATTTCTCTCTTTTAAAAATAAAATTAAAATTAAAATTAAAAATAAAACTAAAATTAAAAAAGTGATTATTAATTATATAAATTATATAAATTATTAAATTGAGGGGGATTTTAAAATTTTATTTTCCAGCAGCACTTTCCAGTACGGCTACCTTGCTATGACTTTTGAGATGTTACTTAAATGAATTAAGTCCAACTAATTATATTGACATAGATGTTTACTTACTCAAGGATTAAATAAATAATCAAGGTAAACTACACCAAACTTAAAGTCATTAAACAAAGAAAATTCAATGTAAAATGAGTGTATATCTATGAGAAATAATAACTTCGTTATATTTCCATCAATATAAGCTTCTTCCCAGCGACAGACAGTTAGTTCATCACGAATGCAAATTTCACCGTTGCGCCTAATGATCAACGATTACTCGAAATTCCTTCTTCATGTCACCGAATTTCAGACGACAATCCGACTAATATTTTAATAAATTAACTTTCTTTGATGATTAGCTCTTCCTTATTTCTCATATTATCCATTTTATAAAAATGTATAAATTCTAATGTAATTTAACTCTATTAATATAATTTAAAATCAAATAGTATACCTAAAATTAAAAATAATAAAAAACTACAAAAGCAGAGAACAGTTTCGCATCACTTTGTAAAAGTTTTTGTGGCACGTCTATAGCCCAGGACATTAGGGCCATAACGACTTGTCTTAGCCCCAAATGGTACTATATCAGAACCATTAATTGTTAAGTAAGAAGTATTTTTATATACAATGAATTAACAATAGGGATTGCGTCCGTTAGCGGAATTAACCTCACTTCTCACGATACGGACTGAAGACAGCCATGCAACACCTGTACTTAAGTGTTTTATTGGTATAAATACACTCCTTTTTATTTATTACTAAATATAAAAGTTTGTATGCAAGTCCTGGTAAGATTATACGCGGATTATCGTATTAAATAACATGCTTCACTTCGTTTGCTTCGAAACCGACTAATTTTTTTGTTTTTAACTTTGCAGTCGTACTCACAAGGCGGAATGGTTATCGTGTTAACATCGCCACTAATTTTTTAACTAGTAACCACCATTCATCGTTGACAGGGAGGGGTATTTTGGGTATCTAATCCTATTTCCTTTCCTCCCCTTCGTGTCTCAGCGTCAATCATTAATGGAAAAAAGCCTTCGCTTTTAATATTCTACCTGGTATCTATGGATATCAGCCCTACTCCAAGCATTCTTTAATATAACCTCTATTTGATTCTAGCTTTAATTGTTATCATTCTTCCTTTATTTTAAATTAATAATTCTTTTTATATTAAACAGTTCTTAAATAAAAAAAATTTTAATTTTAATTATTAAAAAAAAGTCAAAAGCTTTTATTAATTTTATATTGTGCTAATTGAAAATTGATAATGTTAAAGCTGCCTACACACCCTTTACGCCTGATTAAGACGATTAACGTTCGCGTCTCTGGCCTTACCGAGTCTTCTGGCACCAGATTTGGACGACACTTATAGTAAGGTTCTATCATTATTTTCCCTTACGTTATCAATATTTTATTGATTTCAGTTAGCTAGTTCACTCTTGCGAGCATTGACTAATATTCTTGACTGCTGGTAGTGTTATACTACTTGGGAGATTTCATTCCCAATGTGGCCAGTGGCTCTCTCAAGCTTAACTATCGATTGTCGGCTTGGTAGGCCTTTACCCTACCAACTACCTAATCAACATAAATCGAATCCTATAGCAGAAAAATTCCTTTTGGATAATTAAAGCTTATTATTTTCTTTTTTAAATTTAAAGAAATATCTCCTATTTACGGAGACTATAGGGTATCTTATTTACTATTCTCACCTTTACACCTTTTTACCTAATATCTTTTTAGTTTTTTTAAAAAAACTTTCGGTAAAAACGATTCGCATGTCTTAAACTACTGAATAACGTTCAATCGGAACCAAAATTAAATTCTTACTCTTATTTAAACAAATTTTTTAATTTGTTATATTATATGTGCTCATGCAATATTTACTAACTCTTTTAAGTATAGACTTTATTTTTAAACTATCAATTTTATATTATTAAAAATAATTTTATTACTAAAAAAACTTTCAAATTGGAAGGTAATTATAAGTGTTTTTATCTAGAAATTTATAATAGTATATTTTATTATAAAATTAGAATATTTAAATTAATGAATTATATCTATTTGAATTATATATTTATAAGAATAAAATAAAATTTATTATAAGGATTAAAAGAGATAAAATATGGCATTGAATAAGATTATATTTATTTTTAAATTTATAAAATTTAAAGAAGTATATTATACTAATTCTAGTTTTTATTTTTATTATTATTCTCTTTTTTAATAGTACTATTTAATAATTCTTATTATTAAAAAATAATAAGTAATGCTTTCTGTACATTATTGTATACTAAATCTTTAGTATCAACCCATAAATCTTGATTATTATAAAAATTTTATCTTTTTTTATAAATATTCTGATTTAATAAAATATCTTTCTCTTTAATAATTACAGAATCTTTAGTTAAATTTTAATAATTACAGAATCTTTATTTAAATTATAATAATTACAGAATCTTTATTTAAATTAATTTCTGTTGTAGATTTAGTAGCATATATCTATTTATTTAAATAATACATTAAATTAAAGTATTCTAATATTAAGGAATTATTTTTAACTCCTTTATATTTTATAATTGTAATATCATTCTTTAATACTAAACTATAAGTTTTTTTAGAAATAAAATAAGCTTCTTTAATAATATATTCTAATTTAAATTTACCTAAATCAGATCTTATTAAATTCTAATTTATTAAAATATAAATGTATATCTGTAATTAAGCTATTAGTATCGGTATAATAAATAGAACCGCTAACTTTAATTAATTCCAATCTTATTTAAATCCTACAAATTAAATTAAAACTAGTAACTATAGCAAAAACAATAACTGAAACATCTTCAAATACATCAATATTCTTTTCTCTCTCTCAATTATTATTACTCAATAATACTTTCATATAATCTATACCATGTTCCATACATAATTTAATATCTACTAATGGGTTATAATTAAATAAAAAATATAACTTTTTATTTATTGAATTGTTTTTATTTATAAAAAAAGATTTATTAGTTTTAAATTAAAACTTAATTTGTTCCATCTTTAAGTAAATAAATTATAAAATTATAACCTTTGAAGGGGATTAATAAATTTTATATTTTTATTTTTGTTTTTAAAAAGATAAATACCTTTAATTACAGGAGATTGTTCTATTTTTAATTTTTATAATTAAAATTATCTAAATCTTTATTTTTTTTATAAATATTTAAATAAAATTTAAAATAAAATTTAAAATATTCTAACCATG